GGATTCCTCCTCTCCCCACATGGAAGTCGAATATAGTGTAATATGGTTGTTATATGAATTAACTAAATTTACACGGAAGTCCCCTTCAAAAGTAAGTAAATACATACGAAACATGTAAAAGGCAGTTAATCCTGCTGTGAACCAAGTTATTCCCCCCAAAATGGGAGAATATAACTTACTATCACTAAGAATTTGGTCTTTAGACCAAAAACAAGCAAAAGGTGGAATACCAGAAAGAGAAAGTGTTCCTAAAAGAAAAGTGATTCCCGTAATTGGCATATATTTCCTCAAACCACCCATAAGAGCCATATTCTGACTTTTACTGGGGCAATATCCAACAATGGGTTCCATTGAATGGATGACTGATCCGGATCCTAGGAACAATAATGCCTTGGAATAAGCATGTGTAATCAAATGGAACAGAGCGATTCGATAGGAATCTATCCCTAGAGCTAACATCATGTAACCTAATTGAGACATAGTAGAATAAGCCAAGCCTCTTTTAAGATCTTTTTGAGCGAGAGCCATAGTAGCTCCCAATAGAGCTGTTATTCCACCTATCCAAGAGATAAGATACATTATTAAAGGTAGAGCTTTAAAAAGAGGAAACAATCGAGCTACAAGAAAAATTCCTGCTGCTACCATAGTAGCGGCATGTATAAGAGCTGAAATAGGAGTAGGCCCTTCCATAGCATCAGGTAACCATACATGGAGTGGAAATTGTGCAGATTTGGCTATTGGACCTAAAAATAAGAGAAAAGCACACGAAGTAACAAAAAACGAATCAAACCCATCAACGGCAGTCAATTCGTTTAATTTTTCAGACAAATATTGAAATTCAAAACTACCTGTTACCCAATAAAAACCTAGAATTCCTAATAAGAGTCCAAAATCCCCTGCACGATTAGTTATAAATGCTTTTTGACAAGCAGTAGCCGCGCTGGGTCGCGTAAACCAGAAACCTATCAATAAATAGGAACACATTCCTACTAATTCCCAAAAAAAATATATTTGTAATAAATTAGGGCTAATAACTAACCCTAGCATAGAAGCATTGAAAAAATTAAGGTAAGCAAAAAACCTTACATATGTTTTATCGTGCGACATATAAGTATCGCTATAGATCATAACCATGGTTCCAACTGTTGTAACTAAAACTAACATGATGGAAGTAAGTGGATCAATTAAATAGCCTAACTCTAATGAAAACTTATTATTTATAACCCAGGACCAGAAATACCGATAGATGGGACCGCCGGTAATCTGTTGCAAGAACAAATTGAAAGAAAGAAACATAGCTACACTTAACAGAAAAATGCTAATAAGAGCCCATGTACGGCGAACACTCTTAGTTGCTCCTGGAAAAAAAAAGGATCCTAATCCGATTGGTACAGAAGCTGAAAGCGGAAGGAAAGGCACGACCCGAGCATATTTGTATATAAATTCCATAGGAAGATTAAATCATTATTCTCAATATTTTTATATTCCGCATTCTTGGTTTCCAATCCACTAGACCCTGAAGAGAATAAAATAAAAACGATAGATCATGAATAAAGAAGAACGATAGAATATGGGATGCAATCCTATCGATTTCATATTCAATTTTCACCTTTTTTTTCTTTTTTCTGCAAAAGATTTGTATCGGTCAATACTGATACTAATCAAATATTTGTAAGATGAGCAAGAAGGAACTCTTTTTCAGTCTAGGTACTGAGCTATTAATCATGTACACACACATTCTTATTTTATGAAATTTTCTATTGTATTGTAGATTAATAGTAGTATTAAGAATAGAATTGAATAGAAAATTAAAGCAATTAGAATTGTTAAGATGAGAAATAATTGAATATGCTAAAATGACATAGTTTTCATTTACTCAAAATTCGATATATGTATGTAAGTGTATGTAAGAATTGATTAATTGTTCTCAATTTGTATCGTGGATCTCTCAATATTCTATAATAAGGTTGCAAAATGCAAGAAAAATATGATAGAATATTCCATCATATTTTTCTCAATAAAATGGAACTAAACTATAAACAATGAATTGAATTTAAAGATATATAAGAAGTTTACAAAAAAAAAATAGATGTATATAATATTCAAAAATTTTATATTTTTTCTAAATAAAATCGAACTATAAAAATAATATGGCTGTACCAAAAAAACGCACCTCTAAATCCAAAAAACAGCATCGTAATAAGGTTTGGAGGAAAAAAGCAAATTCGGACGCAAGAAAAGCTCTTTCTTATGTTACGAGTTATTCTTCTTTAAGAGAGTTTTTCTTCGGTGAGAAGGATGGGATGATAATAACGGGACCAAGACCGAACATACCGAGAGAACTACTAATGGGAAAAAAGCCCAAGGGTTTTCTTCCTCCCTTAGTAGATGAAGAAGATCCCGAAAATAATGAATAAATTAGAGGAAGTGGTATAACTCTAGTACACCCTCCAAGACCTTAGAGAGGAGCAATGGGAATCTCTAGGGTCTCTTGGAGGTACTTGGAAAGATTACGGGACACACACGGTTCTATAATCCACTATAGCTCTTCTCTCTGACCTTAAAGATAGGGAATTTATTAATCATTCCGTCATCCCTTTTTTTCTTTCTCAATGGAAAAGGAGAGTCTATCATTCTTTTTAATAATCCCGGATAAATTCCGACATTAAATCTTGCTGGTATGGTAACTTTATTCTACGAAAGTTGCATTTTATTTATGCCGAAGAGAAATTCATTCGATCGAAACATAGGAATATATAGACCATGAAAAAAAAAATGGATCTCATTCTTTTTTCTTACTCTAAATTAAATTAATAATATGGAATTTCGGAATATTTTTTTTTATGATCAAAAATTTGTCTGTTCGCCCCTCTTTGATTCCTAGAGAACAAAGAGGATCTGTTGAATCTCAAGTATATTATTTAACCAGTCGAATTCAAAAACTTACTGAACATTTGGACCTGCACGGAAGAGACTACTCGTCCCAAAGAGGTTTGTGGAAAATTGTGGGTAAACGTAAACGACTTCTGATTTATCTGTTCAAGAAAGATAGACTTCGTTACAAACGTTTAATCGATCAATTAGATATTCGTGGACTGCGTTAATTTTGATTTGAACGAAATTTTCAAAAATTATGTTTTATTAAATTCCGAATCCTAATGAGTCTTTTTTTTGTTCTCATTGATTTTTTTTAACCAGGGAAGAGTTATGATTATGGTTGCTAAGGAGAAAGACCTCATGATGGTAAGTATGGGTCCTCATCATCCATCAATGCATGGTGTTCTTCGACTTATTGTTACTCTAGATGGTGAAGATGTTATTGATTGTGAACCTATATTAGGTTATTTACATAGAGGTATGGAAAAAATTGCTGAGAACCGAACAATTGTTCAATATCTTCCCTATGTAACACGATGGGATTATTTAGCTACTATGTTCACAGAGGCGATAACGGTTAATGCGCCAGAAAAATTGGAAAATATTCAAATACCTAAAAGGGCCAGCTATATTAGAATGATTATGCTAGAGTTAAGTCGTATAGCTTCTCATTTGTTATGGCTTGGACCTTTCATGGCTGATATTGGTGCGCAGACTCCTTTCTTTTATATTTTAAGAGAGAGGGAAATGATATATGATTTATTTGAAGCTGCCACGGGCATGCGAATGATGCATAATTATTTCCGTATTGGAGGAGTAGCTGTAGATTTACCGTATGGTTGGGTAGATAAATGCTTCGATTTTTGCTACTATTTCTTTCCAAAAGTGACAGAATATGAAAGACTTATTACACGCAATCCTATCTTTTTGAAACGAGTTGAGGGAGTAGGCATTATTAGTAGAGAAGAAGCAATAGATTGGAGTTTATCAGGACCCATGCTACGAGCTTCCGGAATCCAATGGGATCTTCGTAAAGTGGATCATTATGAATGTTATGATGAATTGGATTGGGAAATCCAATGGCAAAAAGAAGGAGATTCATTAGCTCGTTATTTGCTTCGAATCGGAGAAATGAAAGAATCTATAAAAATAATTAGACAGGCCCTAGAAATAATTCCGGGAGGTCCCTATGAGAATTTAGAGGTTCGACGTTTAAATAAGGGAAAAGATTCGAAATGGAACGATTTTGAATCTCGATTTATTAGTAAAAAACCTTCCCCTACTTTTGAGTTATCAAAACAAGAACATTACGTGAGAGTAGAAGCTCCCAAGGGGGAATTAGGAATTTTTTTTATAGGAGATGATAACATTTTTCCCTGGAGATGGAAAATCCGACCACCTGGTTTTATTAATTTGCAGATTCCTCCTCAACTGGTTAAAAGGATGAAATTAGCCGATATCATGACGACTTTGGGTAGTATAGATATCATTATGGGAGAGGTTGATCGTTAAAATGGTGATTAATATAGCAGATCTTGAAGAACAAGCTATCAATTTATTTTCTCGATTGGGATTTTCAAAAGAAATATATAGTCTTATATGGATTCTAATTGACATAATTATCCTTCTATTGGGAATTACGATAGGAGTATTAGTTATTGTATGGCTCGAAAGAAAAATATCTGCGGGAATACAACAACGCATTGGACCTGAATACGCCGGTCCTTTGGGAATTATTCAAGCTTTGACAGATGGAATAAAACTACTGCTAAAAGAGGATATTATCCCATCTAGGGGGGATATTTTGTTATTTAGTATTGGACCAGCGGTAGTGGTGATACCTATTTTTTTAGGCTATTTAGTAATTCCCTTTGGTCGCCACATTGTTTTAATTGATCTTAGTATAGGCGTTTTTTTTTGGATTGCAATTTCAAGTATTGCTCCCCTTGGACTGCTTATAGCAGGATATGCATCCAATAATAAATATTCTTTTTTAGGTGGTCTCCGAGCTGCTGCTCAAGCTATTAGTTACGAAATTCCTTTAGCTTTATGTGTGTTATCTATATCTCTACGTGTGATTCGTTGGAATATGAGATTCATTTTTCCCTCTTTTTAGGGAAAAACAGAGGTGAATGGGATTAATATTCCGATCAAAAACTAGATAGTCATATGGGTGAGATCAAACAGTTTACAAATTTTGCAGTAAGATGATTAAATCCCATCCCCCATGTACAAGAGTGAAAGCATGCACAATCAGTGAAAACTGTGTGCCCCAGTTCATTATATTAGTCATTGGGACCCAATAGCGGGGAAGCAAAGGATAAAAGTATGAAGTTACCGTCATATATACTAAAAATCAAGCAAAGGTAGATGGTGAGAAACACCAAGATATAAAAAAGATTAGTGAAAAAAAGAAACCGATATCTAGACCAAAGATATTTCCATAGAAATGGGATAACAATAAGGACTTGACATTGGTAGGGATGATCAAGTAGTACTTCCTCAGAACCCCGATCTACAATATGTTTCTATCTACTTCAAAAAAATGGCTATCCAGAACGAAGTAATCCTTTAACACAGTTTTCTTTCTCTCGCAAAAAAAAATACTGAAGGTTAAGATAGGTTCAAAAGCTCCTATTATTTGTAGCAGACGGAATCTCATTGGTTCAATTTATGATCTGGTGCTTTTTTTTTATTGTTTTCTTTATTTCTTAATGACCATTGAGAAGCCGTATGAAGTGAAAGTTTCACGTACGGTTTTGGAATAGAGATGAAAACAGTGATGTTTCTGTCGACTATAATTATCGAATAGTTCAAGTACAATTGATATAGTTGAAGCACAGTGCAGATATGGTTTTTTAGGATGGAATTTGTGGCGACAACCTATAGGGTTTTTAGCTTTTTTCATCTCATCTCTGGCAGAATGTGAAAGATTGCCCTTTGATTTACCAGAAGCGGAAGAAGAATTGGTAGCGGGTTATCAAACTGAATATTCGGGTATCAAATTTGGTTTATTTTACGTTGCTTCTTACCTAAATCTATTAGCTTCTTCATTCTTTGTAACAGTTCTTTACTTGGGCGGATGGAACTTATCAATTCCATTCATACCCATTCTGGAACATTTTGAATGGGATTCTATTTCTGGAATTAGCGGGGTCGTTAATATGACAATCGGGATCCTAATTATATTGGCTAAAGCCTATCTGTTCTTATTTATTTCTATCACGGCAAGATGGACCTTGCCTAGGATAAGAATGGACCAATTATTGGATCTTGGGTGGAAATTTCTATTACCTATTGCTTTGGGTAATCTGTTACTAACAGCTTCTTTCCAACTTATTTTATTATAACTAACTCTCTTTTATTCGTGAAGAGGTTCTTATCAATTTTGCAATATATCCAAATTTGATAGATCAAATCTATGAAGAGAAAGAAATTTCTATAAAATGATTATTCAAGGATATTTTACACATGTTCTCCATGGTAACTGGGTTTATGAATTATAGTGAACAAGCAATACAGGCTGCGAGATACATTGGGCAAGGTTTTATGGTTACCTTATATCACATGAATCGTTTACCTATTACTATTCAATATCCCTATGAAAAATGGATCCCATCAGAACGATTTCGCGGGAGGATCCACTTTGAATTTGATAAATGTATTGCTTGTGAAGTATGCGTCCGTGTATGCCCGATCAATCTACCTGTTGTGGATTGGAAAGTCGGAATAGATATGGGGAAAAAACGATTGGAAAATTATAGTATTGATTTTGGAATTTGTATCTTTTGTGGAAATTGTGTCGAATATTGCCCCACAAATTGTCTAGCGATGACTGAAGAATATGAACTTTCGACCTATGATCGTCATGAATTAAATTATGATCACATTGCTTTAGGACGTTTACCAATATCCGTTGTTGAAGATTTAACAATCCAAACAATTCCGAGCTCAGCATATTAACTTAATATGTCTGAAGAAACTATGGACAAATTTTATGATTCAATCATTTATACGATTTCAATCATTTCTAGGATTATTCAGATTGAGCTCCGATCAAAGAGTATCTAATAAACAAAATATTTGTTATTTTTTACAAATCAGGAATTAATAATTCTATTGACATTTCACTAATAATGTCACATGTATGATTGATCGGAATCTATTATTGATCTATAGATTAATTAATCAGTGCCCATATCAAATGAAATTAGAAATCCAGTATAGCATAGAAGTAAATGGGGTAACTTTTTATTTAGTGAATGGGAGGAAATAATATTCAAAGTTATTGTACACATAATGAATCGATCTGAATCTATATCTGATATTCTTTTGTTGGCTCCTCTAACGCTAAGTCTTCTATTAGGAGGTATAGGAGTAGTATTACTTACTAATATAATTTATTCCGCTCTTTCATTGGGGTTAGTTCTAATTTGTATATCTTTTTTCTATATTATACTAAACGCGGATTTCGTAGCTGTTGCACAAATCCTAATCTACATAGGAGCTGTTAATATTTTGATTCTATTTGCTGTGATGTTGATGAATAATCCGAAATATCCTAATTATGCCTCTCCCTGGACTATCGGAGATAGCATTACTTCAATAGTTTGTACGAGTCTTTTTTGTTCATTAATTACTATTATCTTGAACATATCATGGTTTGGAATATCTCTGACTCAAAAATCAGATCAAATGTTAGAACGAGATTTAACAAGCAATATTCAACGTATTGGGACTCATTTATCCACTGATTTTTTCCTCCCATTCGAACTTATTTCTCTAATTCTTCTAGTTGCTCTTATAGGAGCCATTACTATAGCTCGTCGAGAAGAAACAGTTTGAAAATGAAAGCTCTCGTGCGGCATAAATGCACTGTTTTATCTTCATAGATCGTGTCATTTTTTTGATAATGATAAATTAGAAACTATCACTTTTGTTTGTATCTGAAGAGATCAAGGTATGAGGAATTCCTCTATTATGCTCGAACATGCGCTTATTTTAGGTGCTTATTTATTCTCTATCGGTATTTATGGACTAGTAACAAGTCGAAACATGGTTAAAGCACTTATGTGTCTTGAGCTAATACTCAATGCGGTTAATTTAAACCTAGTAACATTCTCAAATTTTTTTGATAGTAGGCAAGTAAAGGGGGATATCTTTTCGATCTTTGTTATAGCTATTGCTGCTGCTGAAGCAGCTATTGGATTAGCTATTGTTCTGGCAATATATCGTAACAGAAAATCAACTCGTATCGATCAATTTAATTTGTCAAAATGGTAGATCTCCTTCCATATGAAAAATTTGTATATCTATTTCTATTCAAATAGATACTATACTAGGTTTGAAATAGATCTAGATCTTTTATTTAGAGAGAGATTTATTCTAAGATCAATCAAGAGCATAATTCATATTTAACTCATTATCCAAATGATCTGTTTAAGACCAGATTGGGTAAAATGTTTTCTAAATTAAACAGATAGAATCCGAATCTATTCATTATATCACCGATAATACAATTATTGATTTGCTTGATATTCATTAATATATCGTCATTGGCCATATATTAAAAAATCTTATTCAATGAAACACTTTTTCTATAAAAACTAATGGAGTTCTTAGATTCAATGGCACATTCAGTAAAAATTTATGATACATGTATTGGTTGTACCCAGTGTGTACGAGCGTGTCCTACAGATGTATTAGAAATGATACCTTGGGAAGGATGTAAAGCTAAGCAAATTGCTTCTGCTCCAAGAACAGAAGACTGCGTAGGTTGTAAGAGGTGTGAATCGGCTTGTCCAACGGATTTCTTAAGTGTACGTGTTTATTTATGGCATGAAACAACGCGCAGTATGGGTCTAGCTTACTGATCCATCAAAAAAGAAAAATAGTTAGATTCATCCCATACATATTTTTCATTCTCCTTTTCCTCTTTCACTGATCAAAACCCATACTCGACCCAAAAATGAAAGCATGGGTTTTGATATCGAAAGTCTCTTTTCTCTTCATTATGAGTAATTTACCTTGGTTAACAATAATTGTTATTTTGCCCATATCTGCGGGGTTATTAATCCCTTTATTTCCCCATAAAGGAAATAAAATGATTCGATGGTATACTTTAGGTATTTGCTTATTAGATCTTCTTTTAATGACCTATATATTCCGTTATCATTATCATTTTGATAATTCATTAATCCAATTGGAAGAGGATTATAACTGGATAAGTCTTATTCATTTTCATTGGAAACTGGGAATTGATGGATTTTCCATTGGACTTATTTTATTAACGGGATTTGTAACTACTTTAGCTACTTTAGCTGCTTGGCCAGTTACTCGAAATCCGCGATTATTCTATTTCTTGATGTTGGCAATGTACAGCGGACAATTGGGATTATTTGCTTCTCGAGATATTCTACTTTTCTTTCTCATGTGGGAGTTGGAACTAATTCCTGTGTACTTACTTTTATCCATGTGGGGGGGAAAAAGACGTCTCTATTCAGCCACAAAATTTCTTTTGTATACTGCGGGTGGTTCCATTTTTATCTTAATGGGAGCTTTAAGTATGGGTCTCTATGGATCTCATGGACCAGCATTCGATTTCGAATTATTAGCTAAAAAAGATTATCCCATCACACTTGAAATGCTATTATATTTAGGGTTTTTGATCGCTTATGCAATAAAATTACCAATCTTCCCTTTACATACCTGGTTACCGGATACTCATGGGGAAGCACACTATAGTACATGTATGCTTTTGGCCGGAGTTCTATTGAAAATGGGAGGATATGGGTTGATTCGGATCAATATGGAATTGTTACCTCACGCTCATTCTTTGTTTTCGCCGTGGTTGATTATCATAGGAGCAGTGCAAATTATCTATGCAGCTCTAACTTCTATGGGTCAACGCAATTTGAAAAGAAGGATAGCCTATTCATCAATATCTCATATGGGTTTTGTAATTATAGGAATTGGTTCCATGACATATACAGGTCTCAATGGGGCCATTTTGCAAATGATTTCTCATGGATTAATTGGCGCTGCACTTTTTTTCTTGGTAGGAACAAGTTATGATAGGATACGTACTCTTTTTCTTGATGAAATGGGAGGAATCGCTATATCAATTCCTAAAATCTTTACTATGTTCAGTAGCTTTTCAATGGCTTCTCTTGCATTGCCAGGAATGAGTGGTTTTGTAGCAGAATTTATGATATTTTTGGGTATAATTACTAATTATAATTATTCTTCGACCTTTCGAATCATTATTACTGCAATAGCGGCAATTGGAATGATATTAACTCCCATTTATTTGTTATCTATGTTACGTCGAATGTTCTATGGATATAAGGATTTGAATATTCCGAATCCTTATTTTAAAGATTCGGGACCACGCGAACTTTTTATTTTGATCTGTCTCTTTCTACCAATCATAGGTATTGGTCTTTACCCCGATCTAGTCCTATTTTTATATAATGCTAAGGTAGAAGCTATTTTTGATCAATCTTTCTATTAATCAAAATCATTTTTTTGAATCTTCCAGAGGAATTGGAAACTATCTAATAGGTCTAGTTATTTATATCTTTATGAGAAGATATTAATACGAATGAAATAGAGAAAATTGCTCTCTAGTTCGAGTTATTTTAGTTTTTATCCCTTTTGAAATAACTTGGACAAATTCCCTATTAATTTAATAACATAGAATCACTGATGATTATTCGTAAATCATCAACATTCTATTAGTTATGTTAATAAAATAAAATAGTAAATAAGATCTACTAATCCTTTTTGATACTTGTATAAAGTGTATATGCCAGGAACCAGATTTGAACTGGTGACACAAGGATTTTCAGTCCTCTGCTCTACCAACTGAGCTATCCCGGCTGTTCCCCTGTGCATCATACTAGCACAGTAACCAAACTCCTGTCAACTAAAAACAAAAAGGTAAAAGCATTTGAACGAGTAGAAGCAATGATACAACTAAAAACATAATATACAATAAATAATACACAATATATATATATATATATATTGTGTATGTTATATACAAAGATGTATATATAAGAGAAGCAGAATCATACAATCAACACTTCTTATGTTCTAAGACACCTAACAAATCGAAAATAAAACAGATAACCTGGGGATAGAGGGACTCGAACCCTCACGATCTATAAAACCAACGGATTTTCCTCCTACTCCAATTTTCATTGTTGTTGACATTGACATGTAGAGTTGGACTCTATCTTTATCCTCGTCCAATTGTTACTTCCAAAAATGGAATTAAACGCAAATTTATAGAGAAGCTCTTAATTGGAAAAATCCTTCAATTTCAACCAATTTGAAGCTAGGCATATTCGTTCAAAACAAACCTAGAACTCTAATCGTGATTTTTGTATATTGGTTCTATTATATAGAACCAAATACTTTTTCAAGCGTTAAATAAAATGCAAAAGACATTCTGTAAATAATGGAATGTATCCAATCCAAATTATGTTGATTCGTTAGAATAGCTTCCGTTGAGTCTCTGCACCTATCCCTTTCTCCGAAAGGAAACTATTGTCTCTAGAAATCGGATTTGGCTCAGGATTGCCCATTCAAAATATCCCAGGGTTCCCTGGATTTGGATGCTATCACTTGGTAAGTTTCCATACCAAGGCTCAAAAAATTTAAGTCCGTAGCGTCTACCGATTCCGCCATATCCCCTTCTTGTAGAACGAAATCATAAAATAATAATTGCATCCCATCAATTATTTCATTTGCATGAGCATTATATTCTTTCTCTATTTTTGATGCAATGTTGTTATCGGTATTCCCATCCTACACCGCAAAAATATCCCTTTCTTTATTTAGATCTTATCGAAATCATATTTCCCTTCTATAAGTATAGTCTTCTTCTTTTTCAATTCAATAATACTGTTCCACCTGGGACGGAAGGATTCGAACCTTCGAAATAACAGGACCAAAACCTGCTGCCTTACCGCTTGGCCACGCCCCATTATTAGATTTATAATAATCAATTAAGATAAATTGACGCAATGTTTCATTTTAATCTGAATTGCATTATTATAATTCGATTCGCTATAATTCTAGCGATTTCGAAGAGTTTATCTTTTAATTTAAGCCAATAAGCATGTGACTACATACTGCATGCATATGAGCCTGCTTAGCTCAGAGGTGAGAGCGTCGCACTTGTAATGCGATGGTCATCGGTTCGATCCCGATAGCTGGCTCGTTTTTATTCTTTCCATTTCTTTCCATTTCTTACCATTATCAACCATAGATCGTTAAAATCTATCAAATAAGGAAAAGACTCTTACTTTTCGGATCGTCGGTCCGCCGGGTCTGTCGTGGCATGATTCGTTTCTAGTTGAAACGAAATCAATGATTGAAACATATCTTTTTTTCTCTCTACAATATTCTAAAATTGAAGATAATTTGTTTCTCTATCTGTATATAAAATCATTCCAATATTCGTGCTGTTTATATTATTCCTCTTTCCAACATTATTTATGTCATTTCTTGAAATAAGGAGTTTTTTATGTCCCGTTATCGCGGACCTCGTTTAAAAATAATAAGTCGTCTCAAAACTTTACCCGGACTAAGTAAGAAAACACCCAACAGAATTCAAAAGCCTATAAAAAAAAAACATTCTAAACCTCTTAAACCTTCTAAATATCCTGTCCGTCTAAAAGAAAAACAAAGATTACGTTTTCATTATGGACTTCCAGAGCGTCAATTACTTCAATATGTTCGTATTGCTAGAAGAGCCAAGGGATCAACAGGTCAGGTTCTATTACAATTACTCGAAATGCGCTTGGATAATATCCTTTTTCGATTGGGTATGGCGCTTACTATTCCTGAAGCCAGACAATTAGTCAACCATAGGCATATCCTGGTCAATGGTCGTATAGTAGATATACCAAGTTATCGTTGCAAACCCCAAGATTTAATTTCTATAAAAGAGAAACAAGGATTGAGAAATATAATTAAGAAAAATATAGATATTTTTCAAAAGGACAAAATGAGGGTGCCCCCCCATTTAAATCGGATTAAACAAAAGTCACAGTATAGTGGAGTAGTTAAAAAAATAATAGATAATAAGCGTATCGGTTTGAAGATTAATGAATTATTGGTCGTAGAATACTATTCCCGTCGAGTTTAAATTATTCCCAACCCAATTTAAAGGGATTGATTTCTGCACATCTGTCCCTCTGTATGTTAGATGACAATGTCATTGAATAAATATTTCTTTCTTTTTTTCAATATATTTTTCTCTACCCCGAAATGGAAGGAGATTGTGGGAAAATGAAATCATCCTATCGGGTTTAGATTCATGAGAAAACGATGCAAAAAAGAATACGAATATACGGAAAGAGGGGGATTCGAACCCCCGGTAAACAGAAGCCTACATAGCAGTTCCAATGCTACGCCTTGAACCGCTCAGCCATCTTTCCTACACCTTTATTTGTCGGCAAAATGAAAACAACAAGTTTTTTCTAATTCAAAAAAAAAAAAAAAAAAAAAAATGATAACTGATTTTTGCATAAGTCAAGTATTTTTGACTAAAGACAGAAGAATATTTTACCAAAGTTCTTTTCTTCTTACTTCAAGATATTTTCATTTTTCATGAATCTAATCTTATTATTTTAGATTATTCGGGTTTTTATTGCCCGATCCAATTGTGAAATTAAGCCAGATCTATTGATAGATCTTATAATATTAAGAAGAATTCTTCGGTCGGTAAGTTAATTAATGGTACAAATTGTACCATAATGACACAAATTCTATGATAATGACTATACTTTTGTATGCTCAATAGATTCTATGTTTTAGAATAAGTATGCACAAACACAATCATTTTTTCATTTTATGACAATTTGTCGTTTACTTACTCGTTTGATCGTTGGGGTCATAAGCAACCGAGCGCGAAACAGAAACATTTTCTCAAATTTTTTTTATTGATTGCTATCAATTTAATGAACTTTTTCGAATCTTCCCAATTTTTCTTTATTCAGTTTACATATTTGCAATCTTAATAAAATGTATTATGCTATTGTGCATTGGAAAATAATTTTGTTCATGGAATCATTTCCGTATGGGGAATGAAAGAAATTATCAAATTTATTAATTGACTATGCCTAGATCTCAGAGAAATGACAATTTTATCGACAAGACTTTCACAATTGTAGCGGATATATTATTGCAGATAATCCCAATGGCTTCAGGGGAGAAAAAGGCATTTACCTATTACAGAGATGGTGTGATTTGATTTTTTTTCTACTTTTTCTCGTTTCGTAAAATGGCGGGATATTATATTAAGTTAAAACTTACGCTTAGTGAAGGTGAGTTTTAGAAATAGAACAATTCTTTCTGTCGTGTATCCCCGATTTATGCAGCCTTAGATACTTTGATCTTCTGAGATTCTAGTATTGAGCGAAAGGTTATATCTATTACATAGATGTTAATGGTCAAATCTATATGATAGGTATGCATAAGGGAAAAAGCACTATGCGTTAAAATCGACAACACAAATGCTTCGTTAAAATAAAAAAATAAGAATATATAAGACCTTTTATTTTTTTAAGGGCTAGTTAGAATGGTTGAGGCAACAAACATCCATCTCGTTTGTATTTCGGATACCGCTAGAACCATCGGAGACTGTTGGAGTGAATAATTCCCGTAAAATACAGTGCGTTAAGGACAAAGAAATTGTTAGAGGTTATGTTTATAGCGCTAAGCTAAAATACTTTTTTATTTTACAAATAAAAATTGATAAAAAAATCTTTGCAAGAAGGATAGCTAGAGATTCATTGGAAATACACTAGTTCCTGTTAATTCATAATAATAAGGAAAATCTTTTTTCTTGTCAATTGATTACTTTCCTTATTCTGTAAAAAAAGGAGGAGCCGTATGAGGTGAAATTCTCATGTACGGTTTTGAAACGGAGATCATTTCAATTGAATGAACGACCGTAACGAATGTCAGCTCAATCCGAAGGGGAATATGCGGAAGCTTTACAAAATTATTATGAAGCCATGCGACCGGAAATTGACCCCTATGACCGAAGTTATATATTGTATAATATAGGTCTTATCCACACAAGTAATGGGGAACATACTAAGGCTTTAGAATATTATTTCCAGGCATTAGAACGAAACCCGTCTTTACCACAAGCTCTTAACAATACGGCCTTGATCTGTCATTACGTGCGGCTATCTGTACTATAGAACGAATTCGTTTAGTACGAAAAAGAAAAAAAAAAGAGGCTTTCTACATATGCACCGTCCAAAACAACGGTTTTTTATGAGCTGTAGTCAAAAGAATACCCCTCATAGGAGCCCAAATATGAATGGGTAAATATAGCCTAGATAGTCCATGGATAAAATAAAATCAATTCAATTGATGAAGAAAGCACCATAAAGATCAATTATTGAAAGTTCGGGCTGATACGATCAAATCTGCTCATGGGCAAAAATAAGGAATCTATTTATGTAATAGAATTGATTTAACTAGGTTATTGAGCAGCGGTGTAGCATCAGATCCTAAAGACGTGAAGTACTTTCCTGGTAGGAAGGTATTATTTCAAAATTTCTATACAGAACATAGATAGTTACCTCTTAAAAAGATTTTTATCTGGATAATCTGAAGTAGATCTCTTTATTTGTAATACTTCATCTTTTTACGGTGGGAGAAAAGAGAAAACCTGATCATTTATCGAAAGTGAAGTTTTAAACTCATGTCATTGACCCATTCTGTTCTTTCAGTTAAGCTGAACGTATTTACTTACCCTATTTTGGAAGTTTGGGTACAAGGACTAAAGAATAGTTAATTGAGCCGTATGAGGTAGGAAACTCTCAAGTACGGTTCTAAGGGAGGAAAACTTTTAGAAGTTGCTCTATCCCGACCGAGGAGAACAGGCCATTCAACAGGGAGATCCTGAAATTGCGGAAGCTTGGTTTGATCAAGCTGCTGAATATTGGAAACAAGCTATAGCACTTGCTCCAAGCAATTATATCGAAGCACAAAATCGGTTAAAGATTACAGGACGTTTTGGAGAATGAAAATCTCCCGATTCCTATAGTAAAGATGATGAAATTTATCATGCTATTCGAACGAATTAGCTCCCCTTATTTATCATTCTAAAAAAAAAAAATAGAAAATATAAGAATTTAATATGAATAAATTTCGTCCAGAAATAATAATTGTATGAAAGATTTCTTAATATTCATCAATTCAAAGTTCTTTTGAATCATAAAAGTGATCTATAACATATGGGTCCAGAGATATGGATAAATAAATCTGGATATGAAGATGATCATTGTATCATATTGATATATCTTACCACTGGGCGGGAAAGTTTTATATCTCGTAACGGTCCATTAAGCACCTATCGGATATGTCATAATAAATTTGAACATCTGCCTCAAATCGACTTCCGTATCATAGTCGCTCCAGTTCTAAACTGGGAAATAAAGAGAGGGACGAGTTTAGAATATATAGTCATTTTTTTTTTTTTTTTTAATTCGGCGGGTTTTTTCTCATGTCTCGTCTGGAAAGAGGAGAACTCAATGACCATTCGTTCACCGGAAGAAGTAAAGATCATAGTGGAGAGGGATCCTGTTAAAACCTCTTTTGAAAAATGGGCTAAACCCGGTCATTTCTCAAAGACACTAGCTAAGGGACCCAATACTACCACCTGGATCTGGAATCTACATGCTGATGCTCATGATTTTGATAGCCATACCAATGATTTGGAAGAGATCTCTCGCAAAGTATTTAGTGCCCATTTTGGTCAATTAGCCATCATACTTATTTGGCTAAGTGGGATGTACTTTCACGGTGCTCGTTTCTCCAATTATGAAGCATGGCTAGGCGATCCTACTCACATTAAACCCAGTGCTCAGGTAGTTTGGCCGATAGTAGGCCAAGAAATTTTGAATGGAGATGTGGGTGGAGGTTTTCGAGGAATACAAATAACCTCTGGGTTCTTCCAAATTTGGCGAGCATCCGGAATAACTAGTGAATTGCAACTTTACTGCACCGCAATTGGTGCATTGATCTTTGCAGCGTTAATGCTTTTTGCTGGTTGGTTCCATTATCACAAAGCTGCTCCAAAATTGGCTTGGTTCCAAGATGTAGAATCCATGTTAAACCACCATTTAGCAGGGTTACTAGGACTTGGCTCTCTATCTTGGGCAGGACACCAAATACACGTTTCTTTACCTATTAATCAACTCTTAGATGCTGGAGTGGACCCTAAAGAGATACCACTTCCTCATGAATTTATTTTAAATCGTGAGCTTTTGGCTCAACTTTATCCCAGTTTCGCTGAGGGATTGACCCCATTTTTCACTCTGAATTGGTCGAAATATTCAGAATTTTTGACTTTTCGTGGAGGACTCAACCCAGTAACGGGGGGTCTGTGGCTGACCGATACTGCACACCACCATTTGGCTATTGCAGTTCTTTTTCTAATCGCTGGTCATATGTATAAAACCAATTGGGTTATTGGTCATAACCTCAAGGATATTTTGGAGGCTCATAAAGGTCCATTTACAGGGGAAGGACATAGAGGTCTTTACGAGATCTTAACTACTTCATGGCATGCTCAATTAGCTCTTAACCTAGCTATGTTAGGATCTTTAACTATTATCGTAGCTCATCATATGTATTCTATGCCTCCCTATCCATATCTAGCTACTGACTATGGTACCCAACTATCTCTGTTCACGCACCATATGTGGATTGGTGGATTTCTCATAGTTGGCGCTGCTGCACATGCAGCTATTTTTATGGTAAGAGACTATGATCCGACTACTCAGTACAACAATCTTTTAGACCGTGTTCTGAGACATCGTGATGCAATTGTATCACACCTCAACTGGGTATGTATTTTCTTAGGTTTCCATAGTTTTGGTCTATATATTCATAATGATACTATGAGTGCTTTAGGACGTCCTAAAGATATGTTTTCAGATACTGCTATCCAATTACAACCTATCTTTGCTCAATGGATACAAAACACTCATGCTTTAGCACCCAGTTTGACAGCTCCTGATGCAACAGCAAGCACCAGCTTAACTTGGGGAGGTGGTGATTTGATAGCAGTAGGTGCCAAAGTGGCTTTGCTACCGATTCCATTAGGAACTGCAGATTTTTTAGTGCACCATATTCATGCATTTACTATCCATGTGACTGTATTAATATTACTTAAAGGTGTTTTATTTGCTCGCAGTTCTCGTTTAATACCCGATAAAGCGAATCTTGGTTTTCGTTTTCCTTGCGATGGGCCTGGTAGAGGAGGAACATGCCAAGTATCTGCCTGGGATCATGTCTTCTTAGGGTTATTCTGGATGTACAATGCAATTTCGGTAGTAATATTTCATTTTAGTTGGAAAATGCAGTCCGATGTTTGGGGTAGTATAAGTGATCAGGGAGTGGTAACTCATATTACAGGAGGAAACTTTGCGCAGAGTTCCGTTACAATTAATGGGTGGCTCCGTGACTTTCTATGGGCACAAGCTTCTCAAGTAATCCAATCTTACGGTTCTCCATTATCTGCATATGGTCTTTTATTCTTAGGTGCTCATTTCGTTTGGGCCTTTAGTTTAATGTTCCTATTTAGTGGCCGTGGATATTGGCAAGAACTTATTGAATCTATTGTTTGGGCCCATAATAAATTAAAAGTTGCTCCTGCTATCCAGCCAAGAGCCTTGAGTATTGTTCAAGGACGCGCTGTAGGAGTAGCTCATTACCTTCTGGGTGGAATCGCCACAACATGGGCGTTCTTCCTAGCAAGAATTATTGCAGTAGGATAATGGCTAGGAGGATAAAGCATTATGGCATCAAGATTTCCAAAGTTCAGCCAAGGCTTGGCCCAGGACCCAACTACTCGTCGTATTTGGTTTGGTATTGCTACTGCACATGACTTTGAGAGTCATGATGATATTACCGAAGAGCGCCTTTATCAAAAGATTTTTGCTTCTCACTTTGGTCAGTTAGCTATAATCTTTCTGTGGACCTCTGGTAATTTGTTCCACGTAGCTTGGCAAGGCAATTTTGAAGCATGGGTCCACGACCCCTTACATGTAAGACCTATTGCTCATGCAATTTGGGATCCTCATTTTGGTCAACCGGCCGTAGAAGCTTTTACCCGAGGAGGTGCTCCCGGTCCGGTAAATATTGCTTATTCCGGTGTTTATCAGTGGTGGTATACAATTGGTTTACGCACTAATGAAGATCTTTATACTGGAGCTCTTTTCTTGCTATTTCTTTCTGCTCTCTTTTTAACAGCGGGTTGGCTGCATCTACAACCTCAATGGAAACCAAGTGTTTCATGGTTTAAAAATGCCGAATCTCGTCTAAATCATCATTTATCAGGGCTCTTCGGAGTCAGTTCTTTGGCTTGGACGGGGCATTTAGTTCATGTGGCTATTCCTGAATCAAGAGGAGAGCACATAAGATGGGATAATTTTTTAGATGTAGTACCACATCCCCAAGGGTTGGAACCACTTTTTACAGGTCAGTGGAATCTTTATGCTCAAAATCCTGATTCCAGCAGTCATTTATTTGGTACCACTAAAGGGGCGGGAACTGCTATTCTAACTCTTCTCGGGGGATTCCATCCACAAACTCAAAGTTTGTGGCTAACTGATATCGCGCATCATCATTTAGCTATTGCATTTGTGTTTTTCATTGCTGGTCATATGTATAGAACCAACTTTGGAATTGGACATAGTATAAAAGATATTTTAGAAGCACATGTTCCTCCGGGAGGCTTATTAGGACGCGGGCATAAGGGTCTTTACAACACAATCAATAACTCTCTTCACTTTCAATTAGGTCTTGCTCTAGCTTCTTTGGGAGTTGTTACTTCTTTAGTAGCTCAACACATGTATTCTTTGCCTGCCTATGCATTCATAGCACAAGATTTTACTACTCAAGCTGCTTTGTATACTCATCATCAATACATTGCCGGATTCATTATGACAGGGGCATTTGCTCATGGAGCTATATTTCTCATTAGAGATTATAATCCAGAACAAAATAAGGATAATGTATTGGCGAGAATGTTGGAGCATAAGGAAGCCATAATATCTCATTTGAGTTGGGTTAGTTTATTCCTAGGTTTTCATACCTTGGGACTTTATGTTCATAACGATGTGATGCTCGCTTTTGGTACTCCAGAAAAGCAAATCTTGATTGAGCCTATATTTGCTCAATGGATACAATCTGCTCATGGTAAGGCCTTATATGGCTTTGATGTGCTCTTATCTTCAGCAAATGATCCAGCATTCAATGCCGGCAAAAGCTTATGGTTACCCGGTTGGTTGAATGCTATTAACGATAATAAAAATTCACTCTTCTTAACAATTGGTCCTGGAGACTTTTTGGTTCATCATGCTATTGCTCTAGGTTTGCATACGACTACATTGATTTTAGTAAAAGGTGCTTTAGATGCGCGCGGTTCTAAGCTAATGCCTGATAAGAAAGATTTTGGTTATAGTTTTCCTTGCGATGGTCCGGGACGGGGCGGTACTTGCGATATTTCGGCCTGGGATGCTTTTTATTTAGCAGTTTTCTGGATGTTGAATACCATTGGATGGGTTACTTTTTATTGGCATTGGAAGCATATCACCTTATGGCAGGGAAATGTAGCTCAATTTAATGAGTCTTCCACTTATTTAATGGGATGGTTAAGAGATTATCTTTGGTTAAATTCTTCACAACTAATTAATGGATACAATCCTTTTGGTATGAACAGTTTATCTGTCTGGGCGTGGATGTTCTTATTTGGACATCTTGTTTGGGCTACTGGATTTATGTTTCTTATTTCTTGGCGTGGATATTGGCAAGAACTGATTGAAACTCTTGCATGGGCTCATGAACGCACACCTCTGGCTAATTTAGTTCGATGGAGAGATAAGCCGGTAGCTCTTTCCATTGTTCAAGCACGATTAGTTGGATTAGCTCACTTTTCTGTAGGCTATATATTCACCTATGCAGCTTTCTTAATCGCCTCTACATCAGGTAAATTCGGTTAATTCTTTTGCATTTTTTAGATTTTCAATCTAATCTCTGTGCATAAAAAGAAGGAGTACTCCACGTAATACTTCTCTATCTCAAATTTGATCTATATTCTATATAAAGTAACTGAATCATTATGGCAAGAAAAAGTCTCATTCAAAGAGAGAAAAAGAAACAAAGATTGGAAAGGAAATATAATTTGCTTCGCCAATCTTTGAAAAAAGAGATGAGCGAAGTCTCATCACTGGATGAAAAATTGGAAATTTATAGAAAATTACAATCTCTACCGCGTAATAGTGCACCTACACGTCTTCGCCGACGTTGTTTGAAGACTGGAAGACCCAGAGCCAATTATAGAGACTTTGAATTATCCGGATATATAATCCGTGAAATGGCTCACGCATGTTTGTTGGCTGGGGTAACAAAATCGAGTTGGTAGGGTAAAAAAAAAGATTCTTTAAAGTTATTGTTATGATAGAAAAGTCCCTCCCTATATAAGGGAGGGAGAATAGCATACCCAAGGGATTGCCCGATGTACCCATTTTTTGGTATTATAAAAAGGTTAATATGAAGGGATAACGCGGAGTAGAGCAGTTTGGTAGCTCGCAAGGCTCATAACCTTGAAGTCACGGGTTCAAATCCCGTCTCCGCAAAGATACAAATACGACTAAACCAATACGATAACTAGTCCAGAATTCTATTCCACAGATGGGCGGGTAGCGGGAATCGAACCCGCATCTTCTCCTTGGCAAGGAGAAATTCTACCATTCAACCATACCCGCATTTAACTCGTTATATGGGTATAATGTATACCCATATATTATCATTCTATGGAGGTCAATTTTTCTATTTCAATAGACTTATTGATCAATTATCAATCTTATTAATAAGAACCTCTCCCTTGAGCACTTTCATTACCTGGTTTTTTATTTATCGTAAATTCCTTTATGAATAATTTCTAATGGCCCAGGGGGAGGAAGGATATTTTAAACCCAAAAGATCAATATATCTTAAGATATGAAAGAATTTAGAATACCTACTAAAAAGACTAATCCAATCCATAATGATACGCCTGAAAATAGTACATTTTTTTTACTTGACCAGCCATTAGGAGAGGCAAGTGCGACAGGTACACCAATTACTAGTAGAATTGAAATTGCAATTAATGCAAACACAGACGATTGGAACGCAATAGTCATGGTTGTAATCTTAAAAGCTTCCAACAGATTCAAAAGGCTATACCATTCGATCCCTATCCGATCTTTTGAATTAAAATGCACTACGGATTTTTATTTGATCATAAATGAATCGAAATTGGAAAATTTCGAGTATAAAGAAAGAAGAAAGAATCAGCAAATTTTCTTTTTATCATCATAATAGTTATATATAACTATAAGCCCTATAGACAGATATTATCTGTCGGGATAAAATGAGTTATGCTAATTTGGGAGAGATGGCCGAGTGGTTGATGGCTCTGGTCTTGAAAACCGGTATAGTTAAAAACTATCGAGGGTTCGAATCCCTCTCTCTCCTTTTGTTGATCGAACAATTAAACTTAACTTAGGAAAAACAAAAATCCTAGATAGAACTTGAGTTCAGTACCTAAAAAAATGCTCGGCTCTATATAGCCGAGCAACAAGGAAGGATTCAGTTGGAAGAATAATGGCAAAGGATATAACTATCTTTTTAATATCTAAAAAGAAATTTTTGGTTTAATTAAGAGGGGTCATGGAAAGAACAGGTTCAAAATCACGATCAATTCCTTTCTCAAATCCTGCTGCAGCTGCACGAGCTCTTCCTGCATGCCACAAATGACCTACGAAAAAGAAAAATCCTAGAACAAAATGAGAAGTGGATAACCAACTTCGAGGTGAAACATAATTAACCGCATTAATTTCGGTAGCTACACCACCCACAGAATTTAAAGAACCTAAAGGAGCATGAGTCATATATTCTGCTGAACGTCGTTCTTGCCAAGGTTGTATGTCTTTTTTCAGTTTACTAAGGTCCAAACCATTAGGACCTCTTAAAGGTTCCAACCAGGGAGCACGAAGATCCCAAAAACGCATCGTTTCCCCTCCAAAAATAATTTCTCCAGTAGGAGAACGCATAAGATATTTACCTAAACCAGTGGGCCCCTGGGCAGACCCCACACTAGCTCCAAGACGCTGGTCTCGAACTAGAAAAGTAAATGCTTGTGCTTGAGAGGCTTCTGGGCCGGTAGGTCCATAGAATTCACTAGGATAAGCTGTATTGTTAAACCAAACAAAACAACAAGCAATGAAACCAAAGACAGAGAGAGCTGCTAAACTATAAGATAAGTAAGCTTCTCCGGACCATACAAACGCACGGCGAGCCCACGCAAAAGGTTTTGTTAAGATGTGCCAGATACCACCGAAGATACAAATGGAACCTAACCACACATGTCCTCCAATTAGATCTTCTAGATTGTCCACACTAACAATCCATCCCTCCCCTCCAAAAGGGGATTTTAGTAAATAACCAAATATAGTACTTGGGTTAAGCGTAAGGTTCGTAATTTTTCTTACATCTCCACCGCCGGGAGCCCAGGTATCATATATACCACCAAAATACAAAGCCTTAAACACTAGGAGAAAAGCACCAATACCTAGTAAGATTAGGTGAATACCTAAAATTGTGGTCATTTTGTTCCTATCTTTCCATACATAACCAAAAAATGGAAAAGATTCTTCTAAAGTTTCGGGTCCAATTAGTGCGTGATAAATACCACCGAAGCCTAAAACTGCAGAAGAAATTAAGTGAAGTACCCCGGATACAAAATAGGGAAAAGTGTCCACAATTTCCCCACCAGGACCGACTCCCCATCCTAGAGTAGCTAGATGGGGAAGTAAAATCAATCCTTGTTCATACATAGGTTTTTCCGGTACAAAATGAGCCACTTCAAATAAATTCATTGCTCCAGCCCAGAATACAATTAATCCGGCATGAGCCACATGAGCTCCAAGTAATTTGCCTGACAAATTAATAAGTCGAGCATTACCAGCCCACCAAGCGAAACCAGTGGTTTCTTGGTCACGACCAGCTAAAGTTAGAGTTCCATTAAAGAGCGTTTCCACGGGGTAGAACCTCCTCAGGGAATATAAGATTTTCATGAGGCTGATCCTGAGCCGCCATCCAAGCACGAATACCTTCGTTCAAAAGAATATTTTTTGTATAAAAAGTCTCAAATTCAGGATCTTCTGCTGCACGAATCTCCTGGGAAACAAAATCATAAGCACGTAAGTTTAGAGCTAGGCCAACTACTCCAATGGCACTCATCCATAAACCGGTCACCGGCACAAATAACATGAAGAAATGTAACCAACGTTTATTGGAAAAAGCAACCCCAAAAATTTGGGACCAGAAACGGTTCGCAGTGACCATAGAATAAGTCTCTTCGGCTTGAGTTGGGTTAAAAGCACGGAATGTATTTGCACCATCACCGTCTTCAAATAAAGTATTTTCTACGGTAGCACCGTGAATAGCGCATAGAAGAGCAGCACCCAATACTCCGGCAACTCCCATCATATGAAATGGATTCAAGGTCCAATTATGAAAACCTTGAAAAAAGAGGATAAATCGGAAAATAGCTGCTACGCCAAAACTAGGCGCAAAAAACCAACCAGACTGACCTAATGGATAGATCAAGAATACGGAAACAAAAACAGCAATCGGAGCAGAGAACGCAATTGCATTATAAGGTCGTAATTGCACAGATCGAGCAAGTTCAAATTGGCGTAACATAAAGCCTATTAGACCAAAAGCACCATGAAGAGCAACGAAAGTCCATAGACCACCTAATTGACACCAGCGAGTAAAATCTCCTTGTGCTTCAGGACCCCATAATAGCAGCAAAGAATGTGCCAAACTATTAGCAGGCGTAGAAACTGCAGCAGTTAAAAAATTACAACCTTCCAAATAGGAACTGGCCAATCCATGAGTATACCATGAAGTCACAAAAGTTGTGCCCGTGAACCATCCGCCTAGCGCAAAATAAGCACAAGGAAAAAGCAATAAACCGGACCAACCCACAAAAACAAAACGGTCTCTGCGTAGCCAGTCATCCATAATATCAAATAAAGTTTGTTCTTCTTTGGAAGACTTTCCAAGGGCTATAGTCATAGTAATCCTCCTATTTAACTATTTCAACCTTTTTCGAGCACCCTATTTGATAGAATCAAAGGGCATACATTGTTTTACTATTTCAAATATTTATGGACAATTTTGAATCCATCATCCCTTTCAATAAATTGGGTTTCGAAAATTCACGGATTTATTTTATAATATATGGTTAAACCGAACTACTTGTATATAGTAAATGCATGATAACTCGAAGTTGTTTCTATTCCATTTTTTTTCTTATCTTTTTTGATATCTCAATTCCAATCTATTTTCCACTGGTAGAATGACCGAGATAAAATGTCTTGTACAAACATAGTAAGAATGTTTGGTACATCATAATTGAATTATGCTTTTAAAGATAAAAGCAAAATACTTCTATCTAGAATTCAGACTTACATATCCATTTTTTCGGAAAGAAAAAAATCATTCGACAGAATATCCAATTAACAACCAAATAGAAGAGTATTTGAATAATTTCAATTGATTGAAAGGTTAACTTTCAAAATCTACCTCAATTTTCAATATAAGAATAACTTATATTATTAGTCAGTTAATGGGTTAGGTTCACTTACTTCTAATTTTTATTTAGTTAAAAAACTAATTGAAATTAGTATTCTTCAATGAAAAATACGAAAGTTAAGTAGATTAGGCCTAATCTTATACTATTCCTCATCTTATTAGTAGCAAGATAAAGAAAAAAAGCTATATCTAAAATTTTATATGTTAGTTGTCCTCAATTTATATTAACATGTTCTATTCCGTTATAACAAAAAAAAGGTATATTGCAGCTTTTTTGTCTTAATCAAATAAATGTTAAAAATAAAAACTGGGCTTTATTGCAAGCAAGAGCCCTTTATCGGGCTTGAACCGATGACTTACGCCTTACCATGGCGTTACTCTATCCCTGAGTTAAAAGGGCTTTTGGCCATTTCATGACCAATGGATAAGTCTATTACATATTCGATAGATGCTAAATAATCGAGTCAATATAGAACTCAAATAATTGAATATAGTTATATTGTCGATCCTGACAACACAAGAAGAATATTCAGTAATGAAATATTAAGAAAGATTCTTTTTATTGACAAATTCCTAGGGATTTGAATATTATAACAATAAGTAGGCCCCTATCGTCTAGTGGCCCAGGACATCTCTCTTTCAAGGAGGCAACGGGGATTCGATTTCCCCTAGGGGTACTAGGCTAGGAAAGTTATTATAGTACCTAATTAGGTACTATAATAACTTCCCATTTTTTCCTGGGTCGATGCCCGAGTGGCTAATGGGGACGGACTGTAAATTCGTTGGCAATATGCCTACGCTGGTTCAAATCCAGCTCGGCCCAATACCAACTTGATAGATTGAGATAGATATTTATCTATCAGATAAAAAAGGTAATTGGTTTTTGAATCTCCTATAATCCGATACTGTATATAGGAAGTATCGGAACGAACAGATACTTTTTAATATATTTGAAAGAGAAAAGTTTTACAAAACAAAAGACGACCCGGCATAGTTTTTTGACTATGACTTAATTAGTCAATAAACTGTACCTAGTGGGATTGTAGTTCAATTGGTTAGAGTACCGCCCTGTCAAGACGGAAGTTGCGGGTTCGAGCCCCGTCAGTCCCGATTCAATAAATTGAACAATTGTTTGAGCGATCCCTACCCCAAACAAGAGCAAAAAAGGAAAATAGAGTAGACTAGAATAGATTTGACAATTTTTTACACATTTTGTGTGTGTATTCGCCGAATTATCAGCATAGATCTGCAATCTTCTTTTTTCCTTGAGAAATAAAAAAAGAAACGAAAATAACGTTTTATAATGATCTGATTTCTAAAAAATAGAAAAGATTCAATTCTATTTTGCTTACTATCCAAATTATTCTTCTCATTCCAGGGTCACGGTCAATTATTAGCGTAAGATAATTGGGAGCTATTCATTTTCTTTTTTTATCTCTCGGTAAAAACGACATTACAAAACGAATTAAGGTAAATAAGAGCCATTACCGATTGATTGAATTAAGGTAAATAAGAGCCATTACCGATTGATTATCAGTAATCGTTTACTGGTGTTCCCAAGTATGTGCAAGTACAAATACAGATAATGACAACCAATATAATCAATTTTTTACCCTTTTTGGTTTTTGGCTATTTCCGGGATCATCATCTTTCAAAATATGAATTATTATTTATCAATTTTTATATAATAGACATTAACATAGAAAAAGATTTGATTGAGACAAACATTAATCAAATCTTTTTTTTTATGTTAATGTCTATCGTTATTGATAAAATTGAATTGAGTCAACCCTCGGAACTATACTAATAAAATGATGGGATCGATCCATTAGGGGCCGGATTACTAAATCCGAGATGAATAAGAGATACTAGTATGTTATACTAGTCCTCCATGGATTCAATCCATTTTTTTTTTTTTAAAGAGATACTCTATGAGATCAAATCTCGAGTTATTTTAAAACGAAGTGAAAATCAATCATGGAAGTAAATAACGTTGCATTTATTGCTATTCTATTATTCGTTACAGTGCCTACTGCTTTTCTAATCGTCATTTACGCACAAACGAGGCCTCAAAGCGAACTAGAGTGATTACTTATAATCTAGAATTAGTCTAGATCGTCAGCAACAAAAAGTAATAGCAGTCGGCAGATTTTCTTTTGAGAAGAAGTAGTACAAAAGAAAAAGGAAAGGAAAATTTCTCGTTTGTACCACTTCTATACATATTTTGGATAAGTAGATCTAAATTATCATTTGTTTCGTGGGAACTAATCATAATTTCTTACATATCTCTGGAAAAATTTATGTAAATAATTATCAATTGTTAAAGGCAAAAAATTGATATGGAAAAGACAGAGCAATAATGCTCCATATGCTTTAACAGATGTATAGTTAAGAATAGTATGGTTCGATATTCGATATAGAATATCAAATTCTACTTCATATTTGATAAATATGAAGTAGAATTGCATTTTTTCTAATATGATCAATTTTCTAAATCATATCGTTGATAATTGAATATGAAAAAATGAAATAATGACTATCATTATTTCATTTTTTCATATTCAATTTTATTTGTTTTTAACAGAACGATTAGGATTAAAAACAGAAGGACTATTCAAATTCTATTAAATTCCACTTCTACCCCATACTACGAGTGAAAGAGAAAAAGTAAAAACTACCATTAGAGCAGCCCAAGCGATACCAACTATATCCATACGAATCCCTCTCTTTATAAAACTGAAAAAAAAAAGAATAATATCATTATTAATTCTTGATGATAATGGAACTATTCAAAATAGTGCAAAGTGGAAATAAATCCTCTACCTTCCTATTCTGAAAGGATGAGTCGATAGTAGAGACTTATCAAAATTTTTTATTGTAACTAATTACTCTCATTGAATTTATATCTGCTATATAGCAATAGGACCTGAAGCTACACAAGTTGTCTCCAAAAGACATGGATACAAATAGAGATTTTTCTATTTGTTTAGGCTACCAAGGCGACACCCAGATTTGAACTGGGGATCGAGGATTTGCAGTCCCCTGCCTTACCACTTGGCTATGTCGCCATCCCCACATCTAGTTTATCCTAAGGGAAAAACTATTTTGCTTTATCTATTGGAGATGATATGTAAGGTATTTCACGTATTCTTGTTTATGACTCGGATATGTAGTATAACCAATTTATAGCCCCTAGGTCTAATAGGGGATTTAGACTTTTCCAATAGGAAAAAAGAGGAATTGGTTTTCAATTATCTTATTGAAATGGAACCTATAACCTATTAATATAGGTTAGGGATTTAAGTTACTCCCTCTAGTATAGAATAGGAATTTAGCGTACTCAATTAGTATACTAAATCCACTTTTGTCTGTCAATAACTAGAGAATTTACAACTATAGAAATATTCCCATCATATAATCATATATTAGAAATAATAAAAGAAAGAAAAAAGAAGCTATTTTCTTTTATTATTTCTAATATAGTGAACAAAACATGTCAATTTTTTGTCGAATTTATTCGTATAGATTAATGGGGAATAAATATCGAAATATACATATATACTATATAATATAGGATAGCAAACATTCAATGCGATTAGAAGAAAATAAAGGAATATTTACAATTCCCCAATTTGGGAAAATACAACTTGAAGGATTTTTTCGTTTTATCAATGAAAGCTTAATAGAAGAAATCAATAACTTTTCAAAAATTGAAAGCTCAAATAAAAAGATAAAAATTATTCTTTTTGGGAATGAATATAAACTAGTAGAACCTTTCATTAAAGAGAGAGATGCTGTATATATGTCTCTTACATATAACTGTCAATTATATGTACCAGCAAAATTGATTAAGAAAACTAATAAAACTTGTGAAATACAGGACCAGATTTTATATCTGGGAGATATTCCTTTGATGAATTCTAAAGGAACTTTTGTAATAAATGGAAATTACAGAGTCGTGGTCAATCAAATAGTAAGAAGTCCCGGTATTTATTACACTTGGGAACGAAAACCGTCGGGAAACATTATCTGGATTGCCACAATAATTTCAGATTGGGGAGGAAGATCAAGATTAGAGCTTAATAAAAAAACAGAAAAGATATGGATTCGTATAAACAAAAAAAAAAAAATATCTGTTTTACTTTTTTTATTGGCTATGGGTCTAAATTCCGAAGATATTTTTAACTATAAGAATCTTAAAGCATTTTTTCAATATTCAGAGGAGTATTATACATACTACGATTGGTATGGCGGGAAGCGGAAAGCTATTTTGAAACTTTATAAAAAACTTTACATAAGTGACGAAAGTGAAGAAGAAGGAGAAGAAGAAGAAGAAGAATTGGATTTTGAGTCTATATATGAAAAAGTAACAAGATTTTTTCGGACGAAATGTTTATTAGGAAAGATTGGTCGACGAAATCTGAATAAAAAACTAAGTCTTGGTATACCCGAGAACGAGATTTTATTATTACCGCACGATATATTGGCTGCTGTGGATTACCTTATCAAAGTGCAATTTGGAACGGGTACACCCGATGATATAGATCACTTACAAAATCGATATATTCGTTCTGTAGCAGATTTATTACAAGAGCAATTACGATTAGCTCTATATGATTTCAGAGAAGCAGTTGAAAAAACTATATTACCTGAATCAATCAATCCTAAAAAGAGAATAACTCTTATTAAATTGGAAACTTTCATTTCATTAACGGATACTTTTCATAATTTTTTTTGTTTACATCCTTTAGCACAATTTTTGGATCAAACTAATCCGTTGGCAGAAATAGTTCATACTCGAAAAGTAAGCTCTTTGGGCCCTGGAGGATTGACAAGTCGAACGTCTACTTTTCGTATACGGGATATTCATCCTAGTCATTATGGACGTATTTGTCCGATTACGACATCCGAAGGAATAAATGTTGGGCTTATTGGATCGTTATCTATTTATGCAACGCTTGGTCATTACGGCTCTTTACAAAGTCCATTCTATAGGCTATCTGAGAGATCGAACAAAGACCATATGGTTTATCTATTACCGGGAGAAGATGAATATTATCGGATAGCTATAGGGAATTCTCTGGCATTAAATCAAGGGATTCCAGAGGAACAATTGACTACAGCTCGATTTCAACAAGAATTTTTATTTTTTGCATGGGACCAAATTCATTTCAGAAGTATTTTCCCTTCTCAATATTTTTCCGTTGGAGTTTGCCTTATTCCTTTTATCGAACATAATGATGCGAATCGTGCTTTAATGGGTTCTAATATGCAGCGTCAAGCACTTCCACTTGTTCAACCTGAGAAATGTATTGTCGGAACTGGATTGGAGGGTCAAGTAGCTCTAGATTCAGGAAGTGTAGCTATAGCCAAGCAAGGGGGAAAAATAAAGTATATTGATGGTGAAAATATCATCATAACTTCATCTGTTGCTCGAGACAATATAGAAACAGAATTGATTCTATATCAACGTTCTAATAGTAATACTTGTGTGCATCAAAAACCTCGAGTTCGCCAAGGGGAATATGTAAAGAGGGGACAAATTATAGCAGACAGTGCAGCTACAGCAGGGGGAGAACTTTCTTTGGGAAAAAACATCTTAGTGGCCTATATGCCATGGGAAGGATACAATTTTGAAGATGCAATACTTATTAGTGAACGTCTGGTATATGAAGACATTTTTACTTCTTTTCAGATCATAAGATACGAAATTGGAGTTTATTTGACGGACCAGGGCCCTGAAGTAATAACTAGAGAAATACCTCATTTAAATGCTTACTTACTCCGTCATCTGGACGAAAACGGCATTGTAATGATAGGATCTTGGATAGAAACAGGTGATATATTAGTAGGTAAATTAATACTGGAAGCAGAAGAAGACTCACTAATAAATACTCCAGAAGGAAAATTATTACAAGCTTTATTTGATATTAAGGCACCTACTGGAAAAGAAAATTGTTTTAGAGTCCCTAAAGGTGTAAAAGGTCGAGTTATCGATGTGAGATGCTTTCAGGAGTTCGAGGAGGAAGACGATTATCTCGGCGATATTGTAGAAAAAGTTCATGTATATATTTTACAAAAACGTAAAATACAAGTGGGTGATAAAGTAGCGGGAAGGCATGGTAATAAAGGTATTATTTCCAAAATTTTGCCCAGGCAAGATATGCCTTATTTACAAAATGGAACACCAGTGGACATGGTATTAAATCCATTAGGGGTACCTTCACGAATGAATGTAGGACAGATCTTTGAATGTTTACTTGGTTTAGCAGGAAAACTAATGAACAAACATTATAGACTGGCACCTTTTGACGAAAGGTATGAGCGAGAAGCTTCTAGAAAACTAGTGTTTTCTGAGCTTTATAAAGCTAGCGAGCAAACAGCTAATCCATGGATATTTGAAACTGATCATCCTGGAAAACATAGATTAATTGATGGAAGAACAGGAAAGGTTTTTGAACAACCTGTTACAATAGGAATAGCTTATATATCGAAATTGTGTCATCAAGTTGATGACAAAATTCATGCACGTTCCCGTGGACCTTATGCGCTGGTTACACAACAACCTTTAAAAGGGAAATCCTCCAGAGGAGGGCAACGAGTAGGAGAAATGGAAGTTTGGGCTCTAGAAGGTTTTGGTGTTGCTTATATTTTACACGAGATACTTACTTTAAAATCTGATCATATGGACACTCGTGAAAAAATATTTGGTGCCATTTTCAACGGAAAACCAATCCCTAAACCTACCACTTTTACAGAATCTTTCCGATTGCTCAGTCGAGAACTTCGATCTTTAGCTCTAGAATTGAATCATACTATTATATCTGAGATAGACTTTCAGATAGATAAGAAGGAAGTTTGATCAAAATGAATGCAAATTTACTTTTTTATGAATGACCAGAATAAACACGAACAACTTCAAATTGGATTAGTTTCTCCCGAGCAGATTCTCGCTTGGTCTGAAAGAATATTACCTAATGGAGAAAGAGTTGGACAAGTGACTGCAGAACAGATTTTAGATTATAGAACTTATGAACCAATAAGAAATGGATTACTTTGTGAAAGAATATTTGGACCTAAGAAAAGGGGAGTTTGTGCTTGTGTAAAACCTCCAATGATGGAAAATGAGAAGGAAAACTACGACTCCAATTTTTGTACTCAATGTGGAGTTGAACTTGTTATTGATCCTCGAATTCGAAGATATCGAATGGGATACATTAAACTGGCATGTCCAGTTGTTCATATTTGGTATTTCAAACGACGTCCCAGTTATATCGCGAGTCTATTAGATAAAACTCGTAAAGAATTAGAAGACCCAGTATACTGCGATGTGTGACTTGATCACAAGCTCCGATTATACAGATCCATAGGAACTGTCATCCTATTCAATCTAATTGGGATGCCCTTAGCTCTGACACGCCCCTCGGCAAGAGGGGCATGAAGCTCAGAATTAGAACCATCTAGGAATGAATCTAGGGTTAATATCTTGTATATTAATTAAATTGCTTAATTGGACTTCGTAAAAATACTTCTTTTATTAGAAACAAAATGGAATAATCTGTTTCATTTTTTTTTTATTCTAACTAGAATAAAGAGAAGATATGGTTATAGGAGTCTATTCATCGCACATATGCTTCAAATAGTATTGTAACCATCGAAGTAAAACAGAAACCTACAGGATTCATTAATAAAGAGATAGAGACAAGTAAATCCCATATGAATTTCACAATAAATTGAAGGTCTTTCACAAAGAAATGTATCGTTCAAAAGGGAGGAGACTGCTCACTAATTCCATATTTATGTCATAATACGAATTGTAAACCAATAATCGAATTCACTTGGAACTTGAGCAAAGAGTAACTATTTAGTTTTATCACTTGGGAACGAAAACCGTCGGGAAACATTGTCTGTATCAGAGAACAAAAAACATTTTTTGCATAATGATGCATAATAACTTTCCATTTTGGTATAGTTACTTGAGCCGGATGAGAGGAAACTTTCATGTCCGATTCTGAGGGGGGGGAAAAAAAGATTTGAAAAACCTATCCAAATGTTTGTATTACTAGGCCCACAGTTAACAAGCCAACTTTATTGCGATTTCAGGGAGAACTTCGTGAATATGAGTCTCAATTTTGGGCAAAAGATATTGCTTCTTATCTCTCTTGGGATTTTGCGCTATTTCAAGAGCGAGAAATTGCCACTGGAGGAAAAGCTATCAGAGAACAATTAGCTGGTCTAGATCTGCAAATGATTATAGATCATTCATATATAGAATGGAAGAAAATAGATACAAAAATATCTATATTATTTTCGTCGGAGGAGACACAAACCGAATTTTTGAAGCAAGACTGTCCTTTGAAAAAACTATATAAAAGTATGAAGAAAAAACTTCTTTCACTTCAAAGAAGAAAGGATCGTTTGGTTAGACGGATGAAATTTGCTAAATATTTTATTCAAAAAAATGTAGAACCACAATGGATGGTTTTATGCCTATTACCAGTTCTTCCTCCCGACCTGAGGCCAATGTATAAATTAAATGAAGGTGGAGTGATTACTTCGGATCTCAATGAACTTTATCTAAAAGTTATCCGTCGAAATAATAATCTTTTAGAATCCATAAAATGCACTCGTGCATTTCTAATACCAAATTTATTGTTTGATCAGAAGAGATTAGTCCAAAAAGCGGTAGATGCACTTCTTGATAATAGTATAGGCACGCAACCGGTGAAAGATAGTAAGGATAGACCTTATAAATCGTTCTCAGATTTCCTCCAAGGGAAAGAAGGAAGATTTCGTGAAAGTTTACTTGGAAAACGGGTCGATTATTCAGGTCGTTCTGTTATTGTGGTAGGTCCCCATCTCTCATTATATCAATGTGGATTACCCCGAGAAATGGCAATAGAACTTTTTCAAGCATTTTTAATTCGTGATCTAGTTGAACGACAGATTGCTCCCAATCTAAGAACTGCTAAATTTTTAATTCGAGATAGGAAACCTATTATATGGAACATACTTAAACAGACTATCCAAAGACATCCCATATTGTTAAATCGAGCACCCACCTTACACAGATTAGGAATACAAGCATTTCTACCTGTTTTAATAAAAGAACGTGCCATTCGGTTACACCCATTGGTTTGTGCAGGATTTAATGCGGACTTTGACGGAGATCAGATGGCTGTCCACGTACCTTTATCTATGGAAGCTCAAGTGGAAGCTCGTTTACTTATGTTTTCCCATCTCAATCTTATCTCTCCAACTATAGGAGACCCTATTTGTGTACCGACTCAAGATATGCTTCTAGGACTTTATAGATCAACTCTTCAAAAAAACCAGGGCATTTATGAAAATAGGTACCATCCGAATAACTCAAAAAAGAAGATCGTCTCACCTTCGTTTTATAGCTATGATGATGCGCTTAAAGCTTATGAACAAAAACAAATTGATTTAGACAGTCCTTTATGGCTCCGATGGAGGAGAGATATAGATACCTCTATTATTAATTCAGTAAATCGAGAACTTCCTATCGAAGTTCAATATGAATCTTTCGGTACCTTCTACGAAATCTATGATCATTTTAGAATAAGAAAAGGTAGAGTGGGGAAAATACTGAATAAATACATTCGAACAACCGTTGGTCGTATTCGTTTTAATCGAGAAATAGAAGAAGCTATAAAAGGCTTGTGGACTTTTGATATCCGACAAGAATTGTCACTATTCAGAATTTAATGTTGTTTAGAATCCTTTCATTCATGCAGAGAAAGATAAAGATTAAGGGAGCCTTCGAGCTTAAACCCATTGCTGATTCCTACTCCCCAACCCAAAATGGAGATATTTCTTATGATACAACCTAAAATCAAAGTACCTTTTCCTTTTGAATTGCCCTTTTTTAATAAAGGGATCGATAAATTTGTTATGAAGCACCTTATTAGAAGATTCGTAAATCAATTTGGAATGACATATACATCACATGTATTAGATCAACTGAAGATTTTAGGTTTTCAGCAAGCTACCGATGCAGCTATTTCATTAGGAATTGATGATCTTTTAACAACACCCGCTAAACTATGGCTTATCCAAGATGTGCAGCAACAAGGGTTTGCTTCGGAAAGACATCATGATTATGGAAATGTACATGCAGTGGAAAAATTACGTCAATTGATTGAGATATGGCATGCTACCAGCGAATATTTGAAACGAGAAATGAATCCGAATTTTAAGATGACTGATCCTCTTAATCCAGTACATATGATGTCCTTTTCAGGAGCTAGAGGAAGTATATCTCAAGTTCACCAATTAGTAGGTATGAGAGGATTAATGTCAGATCCTCAAGGAAAAATTGTCGATCTACCCATTCAAGGAAATTTACGTGAAGGACTTTCCTTGACAGAATATATTATTTCATGTTACGGTGCTCGTAAAGGAGTTGTAGATACTTCTATACGAACAGCAGATGCTGGATATCTCACACGTAGACTTGTTGAAGTAGTACAACACCTCGTTGTACGTAAAGTAGATTGTGGTACTTTCCAAGGTCTTTTTGTAAATCTTATTCAAGATCAAGAAACAATCAAAAATCAATTTGTTCTACAAACACTAATTGGGCGCGTATTAGCAGACGATGTATATATAAAGGGAAGATGTATTGCCACGCGCAATGAAGATATTGGGATTAAACTTGCCAATCAATTCTATTATTTCCAAATACAACCAATATATATACGAACCCCTTTTACTTGCAAAAGTATATCTTGTATTTGTCAATTATGTTATGGTCGGAATACTACTCATAGTAACTTAATCGAATTAGGAGAAGCAGTCGGCATTATTGCAGGCCAATCAATTGGCGAGCCGGGAACTCAACTAACATTAAGGACTTTTCATACTGGTGGGGTATTTACGGGTGATATTGCAGAACATATACGAGCCCCGTTCACCGGAAAAATGGAATTCAACGAAAATTTAGTGTTTCCTACCCGCACCCGTCATGGGCACCCTGCTTATATATGTCATAATAGTTTAGACGTGACTATCGATAATCAATATGAAGTACAAAACTTAACGATTCCGCCAGAAAGCTTGCTATTCATTCAGAATAATCAACTCGTGGAATCGGAACAAATAATTGCTGAGATTCGTGCAAAAAAACCCCCCTTTAAAGAAAAAGTAAAGAAATATATATATTCTGGCCTGACAGGAGAAATGCACTGGAATATCCCTATGCCGTCTAATTTAATAGAAAAGACAACTCATTTATGGGTATTATCGGGAGGTATATATGAATCCGCTTTTCATAAAGATCAAGATCAAGTGGATATTACAGAACTTCTTCTTCACAAACATAAATCACTTTCGAATTATTCAGTGGATCAACACGAATCAGTTGACTCAAACTGTTTTGAAAGAGGAAAAAAAATCTTTAATTATCTCGAAACTGATCGAACCATAGCTAACGAACATCAAGACTCTATCGATTGCACCATTCTTCTTGAAAATACCAACAATATGAGGGAAAAAAACGAACTCATGGTACCATTATGGTGTGATAAACAATGGGGAAAGCGAAGAATCCCTTGTCCTGATTTAATTCTTAGAATGCCTAGAGAAGATATTCTCTATAAAAATGAAAAGAACAACATTTTTTCTTTTTTGAATGACCCTCGTTCAAAAATGATAAAATATGGGAATATTCTCGGGGGTTATTCGATTGAAAAAGAAAGGAATTTTTTTGAAAATCAATTAGACGGAAGGCCCAGATTAAAAAAAAAAAAGGCTTATGCTTCTCTCATTTCAGTAAGAACAAATAAGATCATTATCAATATGATTCAAATTAGCTTGCTGAAATACCCTTTTTTCAATATCGCAAGTTCTCCATTTTTGTCTCATAACAAATTAGGTCACACTAATTCTTCTTTTTCGAATGATCAAAGTAAATTACTTAGTAAGGGAACTATTCGTTCAGTACCTAATGAGAATAAAAAAGATCAATCTTTTATGGTTCTTTCTACTTCTGATTTTTTGCAAATCGTTTTGTTTAATGATTTAAAATGCTTAAATACAGTAAAAAAGTCGGATGCAAATAAAAAAATTGCAGGTTTACTGGGTTATTTACATAGTATTGCTAATCGTTTTCCATACTGTCGTTTGATGACTTATAAAAAAGTATTACTAAATGAACGTTCAATTTCTAACAATGACTCGAATACTTTTCAAGTAGCTAAATGCTATTTTATGGACGAAAAGAGGGAAATTTATAAATTTGATTCATGCAGAAATATTATTTTCAATTTCTTCAATTTGAATTTGTACTTTTCGCTATCCAATTTTTTTGCATTTCCAGTAGTAAGCCTTGGACAATTTTTTTGCGAAAGTATATGGATATTCAAAGATAAACAACTCCAAGGATCCGGTCAGATTGTAGTTGTTCGTGAGGAATCTTTTATCATTAGATCAGCTAAACCCTATTTGGGTACTCGAGGAGCAACTCATAATAGTTATTATGGGAAAATTCTTTACGAAGGAGATACATTAATCACTATGTCATACGAAAGATTAAAATCCGATGATATAATTCAAGGTCTTCCTAAAGTTGAACAATTATCAGAAGCCCGCTCGAATACTTTAATATCGAAAAATCGAAAAAAGAATTTTCAAGAATTGAACAGACACCTGGCAATATTTTTTGGAAACTGTTGGGGGTCATTCGCCAGTGTTAGAATAACTATGGAGGATAGTCAGAATCAGTTGGTCAATGAAATTCAAAAAATTTATCGATCCCAGGGGGTACAAATTTCTGATAAGCATATAGAAATTATTGTACGCCAAATTACATCGAAAGTTTTAGTTGTAGATGTCGAAAAGTCCGAAAATCAAAATTTTGAAAATGGGCTAAATAGTGTTTTTTTGCCCGGAGAACTCATTGGATTATCACGAGTACAAAGAATGGATCGTGCTCTCGAAAAAAGAATAAACTATCGAACAATTTTATTGGGAATGACAAACGCATCTCTGAATACTCAAAGTTTTCTATCGGAAGCGAGTTTTCAGGAAACTGCTCGGGTCTTAGCGAAATCTGCTCTTCAAGGTCGCATTGATTGGTTGAAGGGCTTGAAGGAAAATGTTATTCTCGGGAGAATGATACCTGTTGGTACTGGATTCAACCCTTTGGAAAAACGGAGTAAAATAGATCTGAGAATGAGGATCCAAAAAATATTTTTCAATATATTGAAAGATTTTTTCTTTGATGATCAGTATACAGTTTTATTGCAAAAACAAAAAAAAAAAAAAAAAGTTCTAAAAAAACTAGTCAAAATAAAGAAAAAATCAAAACGAGTAATAAAAAAAAAGTAATTTAATTTTTTTATAAGGAAAGAAATCTAACAATTTGCTTTATTGTAATTATATAAAAAGAAAAAATCAAATGAATAATTGTACCAAGTACGCTACGGCAAGCAATCTAACCCATTCCATTGGAATGTAGATATTCCAGTTCATATTAAAAAGCAGAAAAAGGAAAATGACGAACAAAAATTGGAACATCAATTTGAACGAGATGGTCAAAGTAGGAGTTCATTTTGGTCATGAGACCAGAAAATGGAATCCTAAAATGGCACCTTACATTTTTAAAGAATGTAAAAATAGTCATATTATAAATTTGACTTATACTGCTCGTTTTTTATCAGAAGCCTGTGATTTTGTGTTTGATGGAGCAAAAACAGGAAAACAATTTATGATAGTTGGTACAAAACATCAAACAGCTGATGCAGCTAAATTAGCTGCTTTAGCAGCTCGATGTCATTATGTAAATAAAAAATGGCTCGCGGGTATGTTAACTAATTGGTTTACTACAGAAGCAAGACTTGAGAAATTCAAAAATTTAATGAAAAAACAAAATACGGGAGGATTTGATCAATTTACGAAGAAAGAAGCAGCAATACTCAAGAGAGAATTGAACAAATTGCAGGAAGATCTGGGAGGTATTAGATACATGAAAAAATTGCCCGATATTGTGATAATTCTCGATCAAAAAGGAGAATATACTGCTATTCGGGAATGTAGAACTTTGGGTATTCCGACAATTTGCTTAGTTGATACAGATTGTGACCCAGATCTCGTGGATATCCCAATCCCAGCCAATGATGATGGTAGAGGACCGATCCGACTGATCCTAAATAAATTAATTTTAGCAATTCGCACGGGTAGAACATTGTAATTCTATAAAAAGCGAATAAAAAAAAGAGAAGCTAAAACTAAGTTGGCTACTATTCCCAAATCTTATAGAATAGATTAAGATAAAATTATTTGTATAGAAATACAGAAATCTTCTTAATCAATTCAATAATCATTCAATTATTTTATTTCGTAGCCTGACTGATGATAGTGAAATAATTGAGGAATCGGTCATTGAACCATAAATAATTTTTTTTTTGAAATTCATCTTTATATGGTAAAGGGTAATATGGATATTGTACAATTTCCTATTAACACGCTGGATTTTTTCTACGAGATATCCGGTGTGGAAGTAGGTCAGCATTTTTATTGGCAAATAGGGGGGTTCCAAGTTCATGCACAGGTACTTATAACTTCCTGGATTGTAATTGCTGTCTTATTAAGTTCAGCTACTCTAGCTGTTCGAGACCCACAAATCGTTCCGAACGGAGCTCAAAATTTTGTGGAATATGTTCTCGAATTTGTTCGGGACTTGGCTAGAACTCAGATTGGCGAAGAAGAATATGGTCCTTGGGTTCCTTTTATAGGAACCATGTTCCTATTTATCTTTGTTTCTAACTGGGCAGGTGCTCTTTTCCCCTGGGGAATTTTTCAATTACCTCATGGGGAATTAGCCGCACCTACAAATGATATTAATACTACAGTAGCTCTAGCTTTGCTCACATCAGTAGCTTATTTTTATGCAGGTTTTACAAAGAGGGGTTTAGGCTATTTTGGTAAATATATTCAACCAACCCCAATACTTTTACCGATTAACATATTAGAAGATTTTACGAAACCTCTATCACTTAGTTTTCGACTTTTTGGAAATATATTAGCTGACGAATTGGTAGTTGCCGTTCTTGTTTCCTTAGTACCTTTAGTGGTACCTATACCTGTAATGCTCCTAGGATTATTTACAAGTGGCATTCAAGCTCTAATCTTTGCAACTCTAGCCGCAGCTTATATAGGAGAATCCATGGAGGGTCATCATTAATTTAATTAATTGGACTCAGTCTTTTAATTGATGATTTGCTATATAGAAAACGTTAAATGTTCTTTTCATTTTGATTCTCCCTTAATTATAGTCATAAATTAAAATACTGAATCTCTAAGATCTTAGTAGAAAAATTCAGGATCACCCGTCCATAAAATCGATAGATAGAATAGATCATATTTGTAGATTCATATCTACATAATAAGATGAATAGGTTTACTAATGGGAATTAGTTTAGTAAACTATGTGTGTACCCCGATCTGGAACAATGACTCGAAGGGATACATACGTTTTCATAGTTTGTATTATATTATATATGCATATATGATCTATATAGAATTATATATATTCTAATTCTCATTATTTAGAGACAGAATATTTCATCTAAAAAAGAATAGAAAGAAGGGTAGAGGATTTACTTATTTTGTATTATAAATAATTTTTTAATATCGTTTCGTCGCATCGGAATTTAGTTGTTTTCAAAGAAAAGAAATTGTTCTCTAGTTGAACGTGAACAATCAAATCAATAGAGAAAACTATCATATTATCCACCATTTATTAATCTAAGAGGAGATTACCATGAATCCTTTGATTTCTGCTGCTTCCGTTATTGCTGCTGGATTATCCGTAGGCCTTGCTTCTATTGGACCTGGCATTGGTCAAGGCACTGCTGCGGGACAAGCTGTTGAAGGTATTGCGAGACAACCGGAGGCGGAGGGTAAAATACGAGGTACCTTACTGCTAAGTTTGGCTTTTATGGAAGCTTTAACTATTTATGGATTAGTTGTAGCTCTAGCACTTTTATTTGCTAATCCATTTGTTTAATCTCGGAGACCAAAATCCGTATCCTTCGGGATTTTAAGGACCCCCCCTCTATTCATTTTCTTGTTCAGCCAATAGGGGAGGGGCTGATCAAAAAAAATGGACTTATACGTCACTTGTTTTAGTCAGAAAGACTTGCGACATTCGGAGAAGTAGATAGATTGAGCAAAGTTTTTTTATTGTATCCTTATTTATCGTTATGCGGGACCTGGGACTTACTAAGTACTCGAAATCTGCTTATCCAGAATGAATCGAGTCGGAGAAAAAACTTTGTAAAAGTATCCTTATCTATGAGGGGAGAGCGTATGAAAAATGTAACTGATTCTTTCATTTCCCTAATTTATTTATCCTCCGCTGAGGGTTTCAGGTTAAATACCAATATTTTAGAAACAAATATAATAAATCTCAGTGTGGTGCTTGGTGTACTGATCTATTTCGGAAAGGGAGTGTGTGCGAGTTGTAAATTTGAATAATCTAGCTGGATCCAACCAACTGCATTTTGTAGATAGAAAAGTGCATGATCTCAACGAATTACTTCTAAAAGGGAAAAAATCAATATGGAAGAACTATAGCATTTCGTAATTGATTGGAAAATTTTTGACTAATCCCAACCAATAAGAGAAAATCTTTAAAATGGTTAAAGCTAAACTGCTTGAAGTCCAAGCAAAACTGGGTACTCTTTCCACCGCTGTGCTAATACGAGATGGGTTCAAAGGCATAGTTGAAGGTTAATTCGATATATAACATTCATATCAATGGAATTATTCAATCTATCTACTGAAAAATAGTCCTAATCTCCCATCCAATTTTTGGGGTTTAAATGCGGAACGGACGACCTACACAAAAGCGAATTTATTCAACAAAAAAAATATGAAAAGAAAAAAAAACAACAACTCAGTTGATAATAAAAAACCCCTTTTGGCAAAAGAGCCCTTCGTAGATTTCGGTCTTTGATAGATTGATCTTATTTTTAATAATATGAACGAAAAGGGTAGGCTTGGTAAAAAAAGCCGAGCGGGAAAGCCGAATGAATTGAAAGATTCGTGTTCGGTTTGGGAAGAGATTATTCGTTCAACTTATGAATAGATAATCTACTTTCATTAAGTAATTTATTAGATAACCGTAAACAGAAAATAGTGAGTACTATTCAGAGTTCTGAAGAATTATGCAAAGGAGCTGCTAATCAGCTTGAGCAAGCCCGAGCTCGCTTACGGGAAGTAGAAATGCGAGCGCGTGAAATTCGGGTAAATGGATACTCTCAAATACAACAAGAAAAAGAGGAACTTATCAATCTTGCTTCTGTTAATTTGAAACAATTAGAAAATTTAAAGAATGAAACCGTTCACTTTGAACAACAAAGAGTAATTGAACAGGTTCGACAACAAATTTCTCGCCAAGCTGTCCAAAGAGCTCTAGGAACTCTGAATAATCGTCTGAATAGCGAGTTACATTTACGTACGATCGAGCATAATATCGACTTGCTCCTAGCCATGAAAAACATAACTGATTAACTATTATATTATATATTTATTTTTTCTTTTTCAATTTATAATAATCTATATAATATATATACTAGGTCTTATTTTTCAAAAAAGAACTAACTAGTGTTAATGGTAACTATTCGACCCGATGAAATCAGTAGTATGATACGTAAACAGATTGAACAATATAATAACGAAGTCCAGGTTGTTAATATTGGCACTGTACTTCAAGTAGGAGATGGCATTGCTCGTATTCATGGTCTTGATAAAGTAATGTCAGGGGAATTAGTAGAATTTGTAGATGGTACAGTAGGTATTGCCCTAAATCTAGAATCAGATAATGTTGGAGCTGTATTAATGGGTGATGGTCTGATGATACAAGAGGGTAGTTCCGTGAGAGCAACAGGAAAAATTGCTCAGATACCAGTAAGTGATGCTTATTTGGGTCGAGTTGTAAATGCGCTAGCTCGACCTATTGATGGTAAGGGGAAGATCTCATCTTCCGAATCTCGATTGATCGAATCTCCCGCTCCAGGTATTATTTCAAGACGTTCTGTATATGAACCTCTTCAAACGGGTCTTATTGCTATTGATTCTATGATCCCTATAGGACGCGGTCAGCGAGAATTGATTATTGGGGACAGACAGACCGGTAAGACGGCAGTAGCTACAGATACGATTATAAATCAAAAAAATCAGAATGTAATATGTGTTTATGTCGCTATTGGTCAAAAAGCTTCTTCGGTAGCTCAGGTAGTTAATACGTTCCAAGAACGTGGCGCAATGGAGTATACCATTGTGGTAGCGGAAACTGCAGATTCTCCTGCTACATTACAATATCTTGCTCCTTATACGGGAGCAGCTTTAGCCGAATACTTTATGTATAAAGAACAACATACATTAATCATTTATGATGATCTTTCGAAACAAGCACAAGCTTATCGACAAATGTCTCTTCTATTAAGAAGACCACCTGGCCGGGAAGCTTATCCAGGAGATGTTTTCTATTTACATTCTCGCTTATTAGAAAGAGCAGCTAAATTAAATTCTCAGTTAGGTGGAGGGAGTTTGACTGCTTTACCAATAGTTGAGACCCAAGCTGGAGATGTCTCAGCTTATATTCCCACTAACGTAATTTCCATTACCGACGGACAAATCTTCTTGTCAGCTGATCTATTCAATGCAGGAATTCAACCTGCCATTAATGTTGGTCTTTCCGTATCTAGAGTAGGATCCGCAGCTCAGATGAAAGCTATGAAACAAGTAGCTGGAAAATTAAAATTAGAATTAGCTCAACTTGCAGAGTTAGAAGCTTTTGCACAATTCGCTTCTGATCTTGATAAAGCTACACAAGATCAATTGGCAAGAGGTCAACGATTACGTGAGTTGCTCAAGCAATCTCAATCAGATCCTTTGACAGTGGAAGAACAAATAGCTATGATTTATACCGGAACGAATGGATATCTAGATGTATTAGATATCGTACAAGTTAAAAAATTTATTCTTAAGTTGCGCGAGTATTTAGTAAAAAATAAACCCCAGTTTGGAGAAATTATACGTTCTACTGGGACATTTACGGAACAAGCAGAAGATCTCTTAAAAGAAGCTATTCAAGAAAATATCCAACTTTTTATTATGCTCGAAATAGGATAAAAGAGCTTAATAATCACTTTGCAACATTTAACAAAGCATAACGAATTATTACGTCCAATAGGATTTGAACCTATACCTAAGGTTTAGAAGACCTCTGTCCTATCCATTAGACGATGGACGCTTGATTTTCATTATTCCTTGAAATACTTTATCGATTGGGAATAAAAAAGTATGATTTTTTCTCCATTCACAACGAGATTCGGGAACGAAAGAGAAAAAATAGATAGGTAAGATGGACATGAAAAAACATTTTGAATAAGAATAAGGCAATATGAATGAGCGGGTAGCGGGAATCGAACCCGCATCGTTAGCTTGGAAGGCTAGGGGTTATAGTCGACGTTGATTAACGCCTCTAATTCAGAACCGAACATGAAAATTTCATTTCATTCGGCTCCTCCATGAGAGAGAGATAGAAAGGGAAGTCTAATAAAAAAAAAACGATTTTTCACATTAAACATTTCACATAATACATAAATTATTTCTGCTCTGCTCCATAACATCTATGTTAGTTTATTTGTAGTTCTTTCCTCTTAACTTCAGGTGAACAACCTTCAATATAAAATATCTCTTCACTTGATAGATGATCCTTATAGAAAGATCAGATTGAAAAATTCTTAATATTGGACTCAAAAATCTTTCTAATTACTTCGTTCCCTATTTCTACTGATTGCGATCCTAGAGGAAATAAAATTTCACCGAGCTCAAACAAAATCACGGTGACTAAAGTAAACCAAAGTCACTGTTATCTAGCTATTTGACTCCAACTTTTGCTATTCTAGTAGTTGAAAATTGAGTTTAGTTACGATGAAAAATAATATTTTGATATCCATGGATCTTTGATTGATCCGATTAGATAGATCGGTCTAATTCTTGAAAACATTCTACATTCTGTTTCGCCATCTTGAATGAAATGGAAAATATGGTCATTTTATCATTTCAAATTCAAATTACGAGAATGCGCACAATTCCTTTCCTGACCCAGGGTATTCATAGGAGAGGTTTAGAACCTATATAGAAATAGAGTTTTTTACAAATAAAAACGAGAGTTGAAAGATCCTTCAACTCTGTTGAATATAATGATAGAACGAATCACACTTTTACCACTAAACTATACCCGCCACAATTTCATTGTATCATATAGATCGATTTTTTGTCCAATAGGGAAAAGAAAAAGGTCATTTTTAGATTCTAATAAGAATCTAATGCAAGTTCCTATCATCATATTTTCCTATTCCTGAAAATGAAATAACAGATAGTTTCTTTTCACTCCCTCCGTCCCTTAGCTTATTGTTTTGTTTTTACTCTTACAAGAATAACATATAATCAATATTAATAAGGAATACTCGATTAATAATAATATGATTTTAGTTACTAACTATTTTAATTATAGATAATTTTTATGATTATTAACATATTCCTTAGAATAGTTCAAGTAATTTTTGAATTAGTTTTTCTTTATGACAGATATAGAAAATGAAAATTATGTCAAAAAGAAAGAAAAAAATCCATTCTTAGTCTTTGAAATCTCTTTTTTATCCTTCAATATGATCTATCCATTTTCAATCTAGAACATCTCATCCAGATTATAATCTGAAACAGTTGGAATTAAAAAAAAAAATACGAGAAGTAAAATATAGAAGTGCTTATCTTTTATGTTATAATTTTCTAAAAAAAAAAAAAAGGAAATAAAGAAATGATATCACAAGGTCCAATTTTGATAGCCCTTTTTATTGCTGTTACTTTTATAACAATTATTTTAGTTTTCAGATTAGGTAGAGCACTGTATTCTTCATAATTTGGTCAATTAATTCCTTATCTAGGAAAGATAATAGCCTGGCCAGATACTGGCCGGGCTATGAGAAAGCGAAAAATTGTTTGGAACGGAATAAAGAAATAAAATTGGATTCTCACAAATGTTGGTCTTTATTTAGTGAAATGCTATATTCATTTTAGATCTGCCATCTAGGAGAGATGGCTGAGCGGACTAAAGCGGTGGATTGCTAATCCGTTGTACAAACTATTTGTACCGAGGGTTCGAATCCCTCTCTCTCCGTTCAGTCATTTGAGATGACTCCTCAAAACCTATAGAAACAGGCCTTTTTACAAAATCTACTTTCTCATTTTTTTTCTATTCTTTACGCCCAGGATTTCGTCCTGGATCATTTGATAGGAATCCAAAGATAAAAAGAGAAACAAAAAATATCACTACTGCGTAAACGAACAGCTTAAGAGTAAGCATTATGTAATCTCCGAGATTCTTATTAGAAAACGGAATAGATCATCAATTTTTGTATCATATATTGGCATTGGCTGAGCAAAGAAAAAAAGCAGATTCAAAAAATTGATTCTGTTTCTCTTTTCTTCTTTGCTCGGAATTAAAGATAAATAGGAATTTTAATACTAATTAAACTATCCTAAACTTGTTTAAGATTATCACAATCAATTGATCATATCAACAAAAAATGGAAACAAGTACAGTCTATGTCTAAAATAGAATAAAATTTGGAATAGATAAATTATCATCCTTACTCGTTCTTTCAATATTTATATTCAAAACATGTAAATATAAAATAACATATTCTAATCACTAGCTAATCACCCAAACTGCAACTGTGATGCAGTTGATATTGACTAAAGGTATTTTAATCTGTCGAGAATAGATGTATGAGAAAATCAAAATCAGAACAAGGAAAAATAGTGATACATCAATTTGGTTAATGAAAATGATCCAATTAGAAATAGTGAAAATGGAACAACTAATAAAAAGAAAAAAGATATGTTTTTTCTCAATAAAAACTTTTTGTAAGATTATCGAAAACTTACGGCAGCTTGCCAAGCAAAGGCTAATAAAAAAAAGAAGAGAGGGATAATTGGCATTATATTAACAATTGGATCAAAAATTGCATAAGCTTCAGGCAATTTGGCAAAAAAGGAATTATTCAAATGAAAAGCGGCATCGTCTAGACAAATATGGAAGTTGAGGATAACTGACATTTTGATTCTCCGATGAATAAAAATGATGTAAAGATCCAAAAGTATTTGGCCAATCAATCGAATTTTTCGACAAGATTAGACTTTTAGTCTTCGAGTTGGAAGGGATCATTTATTCATACAATATTTTACCTATTCTGATAGGGAATGACCAATGAATGTATATTCTTGTTTCTTTGTTAGGTTCAGTTAGATATTAACTCAATAATCTATGCCCCTCCGGTTTTTCTATGCATAATTGCACAGCACCAGATAAGAATGAATTAAAATGAAACATTGCATCAATTTATCTTAATTGATTATTATAAATCTAATAATGGGGCGTGGCCAAGCGGTAAGGCAGCAGGTTTTGGTCCTGTTATTTCGAAGGTTCGAATCCTTCCGTCCCAGGTGGAACAGTATTATTGAATTGAAAAAGAAGAAGACTATACTTATAGAAGGGAAATATGATTTCGATAAGATCTAAATAGAGAAAGGGATATTTTTGCGGTGTAGGATGGGAATACAGATCAAATTGACATAGAGATAAAGTGAAATTAGCCTATTGGATGTATGCTGGTCCTGCTCATATAGGAACCCTACGAGTAGCTAGTTCTTTCAAAAATGTGCATGCCATTATGCACGCTCCTCTAGGAGATGATTATTTTAATGTAATGCGTTCTATGTTAGAACGCGAAAGAGATTTTACTGCCGCAACTGCTAGCATAGTAGATCGTCACGTACTAGCACGTGGATCTCAAGAAAGAGTTGTGGATAATATTCTCCGGAAAGATAAAGAGGAACACCCTGATCTTATTATATTGACACCTACATGTACCTCTAGTATTTTGCAAGAAGATTTACAGAACTTTGTGAATAGAGCATCCATAATTTCTGCTTCCGACGTAATTTTTGCAGATGTTGATCATTATCAAGTAAATGAAATTCAAGCAGCGGATAGAACTTTAGAACAGATAGTTCGCTATTATTTAGATAGATGTCATAGACAAGAAAAATGGGATCAATCTCTAACTGATGCGCCTTCTGTCAATATAATTGGAATTTTTACATTGGGTTTTCATAATCAACACGATTGTCGTGAATTAAGACGTTTATTAAGAGATCTGGACATCGAAATTAATCAAATAATTCCTGAAGGAGGATCTGTAGAAGATCTTAAAAATTTACCAAAAGCTTGGTTCAATTTAATTCCTTATCGTGAAGTGGGCCTAATGACAGCGGTGTATTTAAATAAAGAATATGGGATGCCTTACATATCTATAGCTCCCATGGGAGCTGTAGATATGGCGGAGTGGATCCGCCAAATTCAAAAAAATGTGAATACGTTGACTCTTAGTTCATCGAATAAAAGAGTTGATTATGAACCTTATATCGACGGACAAACTCGATTTGTTTCCCAAGCTGCTTGGTTTTCAAGATCTATTGATTGTCAGAATTTGACGGGTAAAGAAACAGTTGTTTTTGGTGATACAACTCATGCTGCTTCAATCACTAAGATACTTGTTCGAGAAATGGGGATTCGTGTCAGTTGTGCAGGTACTTATTGCAAACACGATGCGGAATGGTTCAAAGAGCAAATTCAAGGTTTCTGCGATGAAATACTGATCACAGATGATCATGCTGAGGTAGGAGATATGATCGCTCACATGGAACCATCTGCAATATTTGGTACTCAAATGGAACGTCATATTGGTAAACGTCTTGATATTCCGTGTGGAGTTATTTCTGCACCAGTTCATATACAAAACTTTCCTTTGGGATACCGACCTTTTTTAGGTTACGAAGGTACTAATCAAATAGCTGATCTAATTTATAACTCATTTGCTCTGGGTATGGAGGACCATCTTCTAGATATTTTTGGTGGTCATGATACTAAAGAAATAATATCCAAATCATTATCTACGGATATAGGCCTAATTTGGAATCCTGAAAGTCGACTAGAATTAAGTAAAATTCCTCGTTTTGCCAGAGAAAAGGTAGAAAGGAATACTGAAAAATTTGCACGACAAAAGGGGATTGAAACCATTACTGTCGAAGTAATGTACGCAGCTAAAGAAGCATTGAATACCTAGCTAACTAAACCAATTAATTCTAAAAAATGTCTTCTAGAAATTGAGTGAATGACTATTCATAATTACATATCTATTTTAGGATCGGATAAGAGATCTATCTGTATGATAAAAATTCGTCTAAAACGATGTGGTAAAAAGCAACGTGTGACTTGAACGACATGATGAGTTCTGTGGATTATGGCATCCGCCATTTTGACTCGAAGATGCTCTTAGCTCAACATTTATAAAAAAAGATATAGGAGCTTGGTATCAACTTTTTTTTCAGTTAGGGGCAGAATCAAGGGTTAATGTAAACTAAAGCAATGAGCTACCTATCGAATTTGACGTTAAGTCTCGAAGGGAAGAGCTCTTCAGGAATTGGGTTCAATCAATAAGAATGAAACTCGTTCAATTTCTAGTGCTATTGTATATTTTCTCAAATCGGGAACTCAACTTACAAAAACTTTTCATGGTATTTTTCTGCAAAAATTTATCTAAACGCGCTTTCAAAAATTTTTTTTAATTTAGTAAAAAGGAGGGTATTCTAAATAATGCGTCTACGTTTAGCTTTAGATCATATAAAATTTAGTTATTATATAAATTTTGTATCATGGTTGTTTTATTATTATCCATTTATATTTGTCTTATTATATCTTCATTTCATGTATTTTCTTCCCCTGCGATCTTATATAGGGAAGCACATAAGGAATTTTGTTAAGCGGTTCTTCAAGAGAAGAAGAAGAAGAAATGAAGATTAGAATTGCGAGAACGAACTGAATAAATGAAATAAAAAATGATAACAATTGTTATCGTTTTTTATTTCATTAAATAGAAGAAAATAGAAAAAATTTGTGCTTTTATTTACTTTACGACCATACGATCTTCTCTTTATATTTCTAATCATTTTTCATCTTAATGTAATGCCAATTCAACAATCCTTCCCAACATTTTGGGATTGACAATAGCATATTTTTTGGATATAATAAATCCGCCATTTCTTTTTTTAATGGTGTGGTGAATTCGTCCAATGGATCAGAACCTGATCCCGAAAGATCACTTTATTTGATTAAGAAATGGTAAAGTTCGATTAGATTATTAAGATGCTTGATGAGTTATTGTAAAGGTTCTATTTCTGATCGATTCAATCAAGTAACTGCTCTACTTCGACTGTATCTATCCAAATAAGGGTTGCTAACTCAATGGTAGAGTACTCGGCTTTTAAGTGCGACTATGGTCTTTTACATGTTCGGATGAACTACTAAATTCGTCTATACCATCGGTAAAATTAGTAAGACTACGACTGATCCTGAAAAAGAAAAAAATGGAAAAAGCAGCATGTCGTTCTAAGAATCTCAACTTTCTTTCTTGTTTGATCAGAAGCGGATTTTATCCAAGGAATTCAATGCATATACAAATAATAATAATGTATACATATTAGTATACATGTTTATATAATTTGAACAAATGAATTGATTTTGAAATAAGATCAAATAAATTCGAGAGTGCGAGTGATTAAGTCAAATGAGTCAATGGATAAAGCTGGATGGCTTGAATCATGAGTAAAACCAGAAGAACGAGCTTCTGTTCCTCATTTCAGCGAGGAATTCCCTTTACTAATCGGAAGTTAAAAGCCTTTTAGTAACCGATAAAGGAAGTTTTTCCCTGTAGTAATTCAGGGTTTTCTACATTCACCATGAGTCCTAAGTACTCGAAAACAAATGTGTAAGAGAAATAGTGTACTGACCATGTTAATTCTATTCCATGAGTCAGGAGAGCGATCGGACTGCCAAAATAAGAAATTTTCATTCTTCCTCATGACGAATGAAGATCTATGCGAAGAAAAATATCTATCTGATAGATTAGGTATTTTCTATTATGTTCCAACTAGATCGCACCATGTATTATATTGAATAATCCAATAGGTTATTTTTGGGTCCGGGGGTTTAAAAAAATGGATGAATTCCAAAGAAATTCAAACAAACATCGATCTTGGCAACAATTCTTTTTATATCCGCTTTTTTTTCGGGAAGATCTTTACGCAATTGCTCATGATCATCATTTACATAGATCTGGTTCCTCGGAACCAACGGAAATTTTAGTTTCTAATTTTGTTAGTTTCCTGACTGTAAAACGTTCAATACGTCGAATACGTAAACAGAATAATTCAATTAGTTTATTCGGGAATTCCGATTCAAATAAATTCATTGAATACAATAAGAATTTTTCTTTTAAATCGATACTAGAAAGTTTTACAATTGTCTTGGAAGTTTCGTTCGCAATGCGATCAAAACATTTCATAAAAGGAATGGATGGATGGAATAGTCTCCGATCCATCCATTGCATATTTCCTTTTATGGAAGATAAATTACCACATTCCAATTATATATCAGATATACGAGTGCCCTACTCAATTCATCCGGAAATTTTGGTTCGAATTTTTCGTCGCTGGATCCTAGATGCTCCTTCTTTGCATTTATTACGATTGATTCTCTATGAATGTAGTTTTGGTCGAGAAAATTTGCAGAAAGCTATGATTACACAGAGAGAAAATACGAGGTTCTCCCTGTTCCTTTGGAATTCTTATGTGTATGAATGCGAATCGTCTTTAATTCCTCTTATTAAACGATTTTTTAATTCACAATCATTGTTATATGGATCTTTTCCCGATCGAACTCATTTTGAGAAAAAGATCAAAGATATTGTTCTATTTCCTCCTCAAAAAATTTCAACAAAAAAGATCTGGTTGTTGAAGGATTCTTTCATCCATTATGTGAGATATGGAGAAAGATCCCTTATAGCTCTAAAGGGTACGCACCTTCAAGTGAAAAAATGTAGATATCATCTGTTTCATTTTTTGCAATACTATTTTCATCTTTGGTTTCAACCGTATAGGATATGCAGTCTTGAATTATCCAAGACTTCTTTTTCTTTTTTAGGTTTTTTTATGCATGTTAAAATGAGACCTCTCGTAGTTAGAGCCAAAATGCTAGATGATTTATTTATTACCGATCTTATCACCAATGAATTAAACTCAACAGCTCCGCTTAAATCAATTCTTTTTTCTTTGGCTAAAGAAAAGTTTTGTGACATCTCAGGGTGGCCAATTAGTAAATTGTCTTGGACCAGTCTATCAGATGATGATATTCTCGATCGATTCGATCGAATTTGGATAAATCTTTTTCGTTACTACAGTGGATCCATCAATCAAGATGGTTTATATCATATAAAGTATATACTTTTAATTTCATGTGCTAAAACTTTGGCCTGTAAACATAAAAGTACTATACGTGTAGTTCGAGAACAATTAGGTTCGGAACTCTTTACAAAATCGTTTTCAAAAGAAAGAGAATCCATTTTTTCGTCCTTTTCAAAAACTCGTTCACAGAGAGAACGAATTTGGAATTCAGAAATTAGCCAGATAACCCCCCTGGCTAATTTCTGGCAAAAGATGGAGAATAAACAAATAGAAAACTGATTTTGACCAATGAAATGCTTATTGAGCAATTGCCAGCATCAATTTATGATGCTATAGATCTTTTCCACCCGGAAATCCAACCAAATGATTGATCAAATCACTACATGGAGAAAGCCGTGTGCAATGAAAATTGCAAGCACGGTTTGGGGAGAGATTTTATGCTCTTATTAAAAAGAGCAGATAATCCACTCCATCCGATGAGCTCCGGGTTCAAGTCCCGGGCAACCCAGAGTACCAGAATCTAGCACCTAAAGGTATTTTTCTACTTATTCCAGATCCAATGCAATTCAATGTTATCCATTGCTCTTAACAAGCAAGAGAGGTAGCATCCCACTATTCGGGAATCATCCTTAAGAAATGATAAGGTCTTTCTTACCCATCGAAAGAGTTTTCTCTTATAACCTTTAACTTTCTATTTTCTAAGGTAATAATATTGATTACCTTGAATCATAAAGAACAGAAGGAATGCGAATAAAGCACATTAATACCGGTATTAATATCTACGGATACTATTGAAAATTGAATATATGTGCATATAGTTTATGGAAGGAAGAGGATACTATGAATTTTATGAATATTCATAACCATGTCAAAATATTGGTTGACATACAGATATGACTCATATTATACTGTTGAATAACAAGCCTTATGTGTATGCTTGGGAGCTTCTAATGATTAAATAAACCAAGTTATAACCATGACCGCAATTCTAGAAAGACGCGAAAGCGCAAGCCTATGGAATCGTTTTTGCGATTGGATCACTAGCACTGAAAACCGTCTTTACATTGGATGGTTTGGTGTCTTGATGATTCCTACCCTATTGACTGCAACCTCTGTATTCATTATCGCTTTCATTGCAGCTCCTCCAGTAGATATTGATGGTATTCGTGAACCTGTTTCCGGTTCTCTTCTTTATGGAAACAATATTATTTCCGGTGCTATTATTCCTACCTCTGCAGCCATCGGTCTGCATTTCTATCCCATCTGGGAAGCAGCTTCTGTTGATGAATGGCTATACAACGGTGGTCCCTATGAGCTAATCGTTTTACACTTTCTACTTGGTGTAGCTTGCTATATGGGTCGTGAGTGGGAGCTTAGCTTCCGTCTAGGTATGCGTCCTTGGATTGCTGTTGCATATTCAGCTCCAGTAGCAGCAGCTACTGCTGTTTTCTTGATTTACCCTATTGGTCAAGGAAGCTTCTCTGATGGTATGCCTCTAGGAATCTCTGGTACTTTCAATTTCATGATTGTATTCCAGGCTGAACACAATATTCTTATGCATCCATTTCACATGTTAGGTGTAGCTGGCGTATTCGGCGGCTCTCTATTTAGTGCTATGCATGGTTCCTTGGTAACCTCGAGTTTGATCAGGGAAACTACCGAAAATGAGTCTGCTAATGCAGGTTACAAATTTGGTCAGGAAGAAGAAACCTACAATATTGTAGCTGCTCACGGTTATTTCGGCCGATTGATCTTCCAATATGCTAGTTTCAACAACTCCCGTTCTCTACATTTCTTTTTAGCTGCTTGGCCAGTAGTAGGTATCTGGTTTACTGCTTTGGGCATCAGCACTATGGCTTTCAACTTAAATGGATTCAATTTCAACCAATCTGTTGTTGACAGTCAAGGTCGTGTAATTAACACTTGGGCCGATATCATTAATCGTGCTAACCTTGGTATGGAAGTTATGCACGAACGTAACGCTCACAACTTCCCTCTGGATCTAGCTGCTGTTGAAGCTAATTCTATAGACGGCTAA